AGTTTCATTACTTGATTACTTATAGCTCCCTTCTTCGTGGACGAAGTCGATTTACGAATTATCTATCATCTATATAAAGATCTTTCTTATATGAAAGATGTTTATCAATATCCTTTCATTTTGTTTACTAAATAATGAATATCTTTAAGGTTTTTATCAATGTCTTTGTTTGCTCAATTTTGCTAATATCATCCTAACTAACTAACGTTATAAGATGATAGAGTAATAGCAAACAAAGACATTAATCGAAAAAACTTTTTGTCATTTTTGTCATTTGTATTATTTGTTTCAAACCATATACCCATTATTAGGGTTAAATAGAAATATATATATATATATATATATATTATTCTTCAATAATGTGGAATTATGAGTTTTTGTACTCGATTATAGGATAGAATGTTCATTAAAACGTTGCTACGTATTAATGATACGTTTTACTTTATCTTTTCTGGTGGGTATTAAATAAATTACATTTAATATATTATAAATGTAAACCCCCTAGCCTCTTTTTTTCACGATATTAAAAAAGAGCGAACAGAAATAAAAATAGAAGAACTCGCATTAGATTTAGGGATAATCAGTTTTGAACTGATGACTTTCACCACGTCAAGGTGACACTCTACCACTGAGTTATATCCCTTTCCTATCCTCATCTAGAAGGGAAATTGTAAGAACTTTTCATTCCCAAAGAATCGAAAATGAAACGAAACTTTATTATTATTCTCCGGAAGTTATATCTTGTTTTCATACTCTTTCAAAACCTCGTCAAAAAAGAATGGAATCATTCTGTAACTATTTACAGATTGACATTTTATTGAAAGAAAATTTGTAACTAAACTATTAGGCAAAGAGTCTTTTTTTTTTATTTTTCTATTTTGGATAGACTTATTATATGTTAGATCGGCATAATAGACTAAAAAAAAAACAAAACAACTGTTTTTCCCTAGACTTTCTTAGGTTACATTGTCGATTGGCGCGCACAGCCGCTCGGAACCTATATTACTATTGATACCATTTTATCATAGGCCATCGAAATAATCCTGAGCAGCCAAACCATGCCACCCAAACTAAAGCACAAAAGTCAAAATCTTTCATCAAATCGATTCCTAGTTAAATAATGCATAACTACACGGATAAGCTGACATTAACCCGTCAATTTTGAATTGAATTTGTGATTCAAAAAAAAAAATGATATTTCGAGATATAAATAAAAAATTAGCATGTTAATAATAAAAACTCTCATTCTTTTTAATAGAGAATGAAGAATTAATCCCGAAGGATTCGGAGAGCTTTTTTGTTACAAAAAAATATATATATATATATATATATATATATGTATTCTACTAATCATTCGTGTTAAAACAGGAAAACTGCCCAATCAAGTTTCCGTAATAAAGAAAGGGAATACTCGAAAAACAAAAATGTCCTCAAAAGAATTGAACGAGAAGCCGTATGAGGAGAAATTCTCATGTACGGTTTTGTATAGTGGCAGTAAAGATAACTTTACTGTCAACTTTTCCACTATCACCCCTAAAAAACCAAACTCTGCCTTACGTAAAGTCGCCAGAGTACGATTAACCTCTAAATATGAAATAACTGCTTATATACCTGGTATTGACCATAATTTACAAGAACATTCTGTAGTATTAGTAAGAGGTGGAAGAGTTAAAGATTTGCCCGGTGTTAAATATCACATAATTCGAGGAATCTTAGATGCTGTCTCAGTCAAAAATCGTAAACAAGGGCGTTCTAGTGCGTTGTATATTCTTATCTAAGATTTGTATCATTTTATGATGATGCCATGTCAATTGCTAAAAACATGTAAAGTTAATGGCTAACCCAATAACGAACGTTTTGTAAGGGGACTAGAGCAGGCTAAAACAAACTAATTTGTAAGGATATTATATGTCTAAGGTTTAATATTGAATTCATTTCATAAGTTTTCCCTTACTGTAGTGTGTGTTAACATATAAATTGGAAATGTTTTGACCTTTTTGGAACAGGTTCAATTCAAATAGCATTGATTTAAAACACCTTCTTTTTTTTTACTCTTTTTTTAAACCTAAGGACTTAATCGTATAGATATAGAAAATACAAGATTTCTAATCATAGCAAAAGAAAGGAAACGGATACTCAATATGAGAATGAGTAAACATAATTCAAATGCATAAGAATGAATATCTTATATATGCAGATGGAATCATGTGGAAAGCCGTATTCGACGAAAGTCGTATGTACGGTTTGGAGGGAGATCTTTGATACCTTTAGAGATCCACCCTACAATATGGAGTTAAAAAGCCGAAATAAATAATTATTAGTCTTTATGAAATAAATTTATGAACCTTTTTCACACTCATGTCACGCCAAAGTACTGTAGAAAAGAAAATTGAGAAATTTGATCCGATTTATCATAATCGATTAGTTAACATGGTCGTTAACCGTATTCTTAAACACGGAAAAAAATCATTAGCTTATCGAATTTTTTATCAATCTCTAAAAAAGATTCAACAAAAAACAGAGAAAAATCCACTAATTGTTCTACGTCAAGCAATACAAAAATTAACTCCCAAATTGATAGTAAAATCAAGACGTGTAAGTGGATCCACTTATCAAGTTCCCATTGAAATAAAAAAGAAAGAAGGAAAAATACTTGCTATTCGTTGGTTATTAGAATCATCCAGAAAACGTTCTGGTCGAAATATGCATTTCAAATTGAGTTACGAAATAATGGATGCTGCCAGAGAGAAAGGCAATGCTATACGCAAGAAGGAAGAGATTCATAAAATGGCAGAATCCAATAAAGCTTTTGCGCATTACCATTAACCCACTAACTATATAAATAGATCCAAAGATCTGTTGCATTCTGGTCAATAAAAGAAAACTTACTTTGTCAAAATTTATCCGAATTTTCTTTTATTGGAACGAAAACGAAAGGAAAAGAAGAATGAAAAATAAATCGTAGATAAATGATAATAAGGAGATTATGAATGAATATTCAATCTTATTCATCAGGTTTATAGAAATGTAAATGAAAGAAAATGTTGCTTGAAGATTCATTGAAGTTACTAAATCATGATCCGGACAAAATGAAAAATTCATTTTCAATTAATACCTTTAAATCATTTTTATGAAAGAATTTCATTTGCTTCTCTTCTATGGAAGTTCCATTTTTCCAGAATGTATCCTGATTTTCGGCCTATTCCTTCTTCTAGTGATCGACTTCATTTCTGATCAGAAAAAGACAACTTGGTTTTATTTCATCTCTTTAACAAGTTTAGTGCTAAGCACAGCCTTTTTGTTATTTCAATGGAGAGAAGAACCTACCATCAGTTTTTTTGGTAATTTCCAAACAAACAATTTTAATAAAATATTTCGGTTTCTCATTTTATTATGTTCCACTTTATGTATTCCTCTATCCGTGGAATACATTCAATGTACAGAAATGGCTGTAACAGAGTTTTTGTTATTCATATTAACAGCTACTCTAGGAGGAATGTTTTTATGTGGTGCTAATGATTTAACAACTATCTTCGTATCTTTAGAATGTTTAAGTCTATGTTCTTATCTATTATCTGGATATACCAAAAGAGATGTACGGTCTAATGAAGCTATTATGAAATATTTACTTATGGGTGGAACAAGTTCTTCCGTTCTTGCTTATGGTCTTTCTTGGCTATATGGTCTATCTGGAGGAGAGATTGAACTTCAAGAAATAGCCAATGGTCTTATAAATACACAAATGTATAACTCTCCAGGAATTTGGATTGCACTTCTATCTATAACGGTAGGAATTGCATTCAAGCTTTCTCTAGTTCCTTTTCATCAATGGACCCCCGATGTATATGAAGGAGTGCGATTCGTTTTACAAATTATGACATTTCTAAATCTCTTTTTTAGAGATGTTTCTATTTATAAAAACTCTATAGACATGTGGAAAAAAGACTGTTATTCCCACTTGGACTAAAACATCACTTTTACCAAAAATTGAATTTAATTCAATTAAGGTAAAGCAAAGTAAGAAACAAACTAAATTGTTTGATTGAATCAACAAATAACTTTTACAAGTTAGTTATTACGGGTAGTTTTTACAAAGGATCAGATTAATGACGTGTACAATATTTTTATTCTTTACGTAGATGCTACATAGTAAGTTTTCATTCTTCAAAAACTACGAGTGTAAAAAAGAAGGCATCCGTCGACAAAAAGATTACCCTAAGATGAGCATCGCATGACTATTCAGAACGATTTAAATCAGATGGTTTTATTTTTTCTTTTTAATTCTTTCATAACTGCTGAACTTAAAAAAAAGGATTTACCATAATAACCACTGAGTAAGGATTCCTCGGAAAGTTAAGGATTAGAAATTCTTTCTATCAATTGAATAGATTCAATCTTATACATACACGAGGAAGGTAATAAAAAAGAGAGAATCAACTAATCTTTTTTATCACTTAGGAGCCGTGCGAGAAGAAAGTCTCATGCACGGTTCTGAATGAGAGAAAGGAGGGAGAATTCCTCTTTTCGACTCTAACTCCCCCACTCCAGTCGTTGCTTTTATTTCTGTTATTTCAAAAGTAGCTGCTTCAGCTTTAGCCACTAGAATTTTTGATATTATTTTTTATTTCTCATTGAACGAATGGCATCTTCTTTTGGAAATATTAGCTATTCTTAGCATGATATTAGGAAATTTAATTGCTATTACTCAAACAAGCATAAAACGTATGCTTGCATATTCATCCATAGGTCAAATTGGATATATCCTTATTGGAATAATTGATAGAGACTCAAATAATGGATATGCAAGTATGATAACTTATATGCTGCTCTATATTTTTATGAATTTAGGAACTTTTGCTTGTATTGTATTATTCAGTCTACGTACAGGAACAGATAACATTCGGGATTACGCAGGATTATATATGAAAGACCCTTTTTCAGCTTTGTCTTTATCTTTATGTCTGCTATCTCTAGGAGGTATTCCTCCATTAGCAGGTTTTTTTGGAAAACTTTATTTATTCTGGTGTGGATGGCAAGCAGGTTCCTATTTATTGGTTTCGATAGGACTCTTTATGAGTGTTATTTCAATATATTATTATCTGAAAATAATCAAGTTATTAATGACTGAAAGAAACAAAGAAATAACTCCCTACGTGCAAAATTATAGATTATCTTCTTCAATCTCAAAAAATTATATCGAATTTAGTATGATTGTATGTGTAATGGCATCTACTTTACTGGGAATAGTAATGAATCCAATTGTTGCAATTGCCCAGGATACATTATTTTAGAAATTTTTTTATATAAATCTTTTTCTTACTAGCTGAAAAAAGTAAGAATTGCCCTTATATTCTTAAAATCGCAGGGAATAGGCTTAAATTATCAGATGAACTTCTAATTACAAAATCAACTTGATCGTTAAATTAGAAGTTCATTTTGTACCATAAATATACATTTTCATTATGAGAAAAATGAGAAAAAGTCGTTCAAACGTGCGTAAATAAAATATTTGTATTTCTGTTCTGTTTAAAATAGAACAGAATTACAAAACATGGACGTAGATAATCTAATCTCGACACTTAATTGAATCGAGATAACCTTACTCTTTCATCTAAAAGTTATTGTGAGCAGAGCTCAATAACTGTTTATTGTGCATCCAGCAGGAATTGAACCCGCGACTTCCCAATTATGAGTTGGGTGCTTTAACCATTCAGCCATGGATGCCATGGTAAAGCAGAAATAAAAAAGTTTATTTTATTATAAAAAGTATGCTAATCAATTGAATTCTAATTTATGTTTCTAATTTTCAATAAGAAATAGATTTGGGATTGTTAGCAATTTCTATAGGATAAAATGCTAATTAATGGAACAATACCAATACAGATAGATAAGATCTAATTTGGGGGTACAAATAGAGATTTTTCAATTAATGAAAATTGAATGAAAGAAGTATCGTTCTAAATAGGGTCTAAAAATCCTATTTTCTTTTTGGTATGTTTGGTTTCGTATAATAGATACCTATCTATTTTTTGCCCTTTTTATGTAATCCTTTATATATTATCCTTTTCCGCTAAAAAGTATCCACAAAAAATCTTCCTCTCTTTTGTAGGTATTATTATTAATGTCTAAATATTGCATTGTTTACTAATTAAACTCTCTCTGTAAACAGGGGAGACAAATCGTCTTCGCCTCTATCTATTATATAAATAACAAGGTTGAATAAGTTGTATTAACTGCGTCTTTCTTATTATAATTCAATTTGATTAGTAATAATTACATTCTATCGTTTACAAAATTACATTCTATCGTTTACAAAATTACATTCTATTATTTACAAAAAAACTCTATGAAAAAACATGAGAACCCGTGGTCTACGGACCCTATTGGAAAGAACCGAGAAATAGTTTGGTTCTTTAGCGTTCAGTCGAAATTGAAAGATAACATGATGGAAATATTCGTTCCATGGAACGAATCCAATTTGGTGAGATTGCTAAGTCAAATATTTTCTGGTCGAGAAAGTGTTGTTAAGCTTTTTGACTTTCGGATTCTTAGTACATTACTTATACGGGATATACGTATATTTATTTTAAAAGGGCAAGCAATAAAAGCTGTAATGATAATAGCATTACCATTACTTTTCTATTTTTTAAATACTCGAGCTTTAATTGAAAGAGACAAATCATCATATAATTTGATGAAGATATTTCCATCTGTACAACATTTTGGAGCTACAAAGAAAAATTTGTTGCTTGTTCCGCATCTTTTTATGTCTTTGCCAAAAGGCAAAAGGAGATATCAACGTTGCTTGCTCAATCCAAAAGAACATGTTTGGATTTTATCAAGTTCTAACACAAACCTGAATCAGATAGATGATACAATATCTGAGAAGCAAGAAACAATAAGTTGGAAAAGTCCTTCGGAGAAGGAATCGAATGGCATCGAATGGGAGATTGATTCATCTTTTAATTCGATTCCAAAGGAATATTGGGAACCTGAAAAAGAACCTGAAAACCTTTATGAATGGAGGGAATCGATAATTCATAAAAACGAAATTATTGAGGGACTAGAAAACGAAATTGAGCAACTAGAAAAAAAATTAGTTCAAATAGAAGAATTTGATTTCTCTTCAAGATCAGAAGATTCCATAATTTCAGAAAGGGAAGAAAGAGTTGAAGAAATCGAAAACTACAAAGAACAACTACAAAAAATCAAGGAAATAAGGGATAAATGTAAGAAAATATTGGAAGAAATGTTCCAAGAAAAAATGGAACAAGAAAAAATGGAACAAGAAGAATCAGATCGAATAAGAGAATCTTATTCCTTTTCAGAATCGGAATTTTTCAAAGGGTTCTTTGATAATTTGTCAATAGATGAATCATGTATAAGTATTAATTATACTAACAAACCCAGTGAAAAATTCAAATTGTTGAAAGGGCGACAAAACGCTTTTCAATATTTCAGGGGATTAGAAAAGAATAGAATAGTTGATCTATGGAAGGTTAAAACATTTCTTAAAAATCCTTCTGTAAATTATGATATTTTATCAGATCCCGGATGGAACATCAGAAAAGAGATAAACCAATTAAATTGTATTCGATTTCTGAATCAGAATTTATCTTCAAGATCTTTTTCATCCTGTGATCAAAATAAAGAAGAATTAACATTAAATGATGATTTTCAATTGAAAAAATTTGTTCTTAAAATAACGGATCAATTTACTCTATCAATAACTAAGCCTAATCAGGGTTACTATAATGAAATTGTCCTGGATGTGGATTATCGCATGAATGAATTATATGAACTCAACAAGAATATATTATTGAACAAAATCTTCAATTACAGAGATAAATTAAAGCATCATTCTTTTTTTATGCTACTCAATATTCTTGATAAAGATAATCAATATACAAATCAAATAGCAAAGGATGATAACATCGAAATTTTCATTCAACTAATATTGAATAAATACAAGATTCAAATTGACGAGCATTTTGAAAACACATTTAAGAGATTCCATTTGTTGAAGAACGTCTTTTTATCAAAAGTATTTAATGAATACTCTAAGTATTCTTTAAAATCAGATTCTGTATTGGACGATTTAGAATCCGAAACTGCATTGGACGATTTAGAATCCGAAACTGTACTGGATGAGCATGCTTTTTCAAAATCGTTCCAGAAGTATTATTTGGAATGGAAAAAAGTATTGAAAAGATTCTATATTGAATTTGTAAAAACATTCAATAGATATTCTTTTCAATTGACAAAAGTATGGAATAAATACTATTTGGAATTACAAAAAATATTGAATAAATACTATTTGAAATTACAAAAAGTATGGAATAAATACTATTTGGAATTCAAATTTGAATTACGAAAAATAGTAAATAGAATCTACTTAATCAAAACATTAAGTAACAATTTAAAAGATCCAATTCGAACAAATTGGATAAAATTGAATAATGTAACGCAAGATACAATTACCCAGCATTCATCAAGTTGGAGAAAATGTCAGAAAGAATGGTTCAATCGCTCTATTTTTCGAACTGTTGAAAATAAAAATCGCAATTTGAACGCTTTTGTATTGTCCATTCAGATCGAAATCTTTCAAAAAAGATTAGAATATGTTTTGTCCATTTCCAAACAAAACAATTTAAAAAATAGAGTGTTCGATCCAATTGAATTATTGGCTACTCAACATTGGGGTTGGTTTGGAAATCCCAATAAAATTTTTGATAATAAAATTTATAAGATTATCTCGGACGAGATTAATATCAATCCGATTGAAAATGAAAAAAAATCTAAAGCAATTCCTAATCTTGAATCCTCGATCGATGAACAAACAATAGCACCATTAGGTTTGAATGAGAAACCGATAATTGAATCGATTATTGATGTATTCGATAATGGAAAAAATTACATGGAATTATTGAATAACGCGGGTCTTTCGGCAATATTCGATGATCGAGACAATTGGTTGAATCCTTTAAAACTCTCTAATCAAAATTCATTGAGAGCTTCTTTTTACAAAGCAAATACATTTGAATTTTTGGATTATTTACACCGTCCTCGTTTAAATTATAAAAAAAGATTAGCTTCTTACATGGAAAGGATTCATATCAAAAATAAGAATGTAACATATGGACAATTATTAAATTTAGTTCCCAATTTAGTTCCGATTCATAACAATCTGTTTTCTTTGTGTATTGGTGAGATGAGAGCTGTGTACTCAGAGAAAGAAACTATCTCACTCGTAAAGTCACAAGTAAATAGATTATTGGATCAATATTTACGTGACCAAGTGCTAATCCATGATTTGCATAAATCGTCTAATTTACTTAATAAATTGAACTCTATTATTCATAGTAATATAGATTTTTTCTCGATTGAAGATATTTATAAAACTCCTTTAATAAGCCCACAAATTGTCAATTTTGACAAAAACTCTTGCTATCCTTTTTTAAATAGTTCAGATTCAGAAGAAAACACCTGTAACCAGTATTTTAAAAACAGTTTTAGTTCCAACATAGATCTTATTCAAACTTCTTACCAAGATGATCTACTGTCCGAAATATCTTTGCGAATGAATCAATTTGTAGAAAAAGAAAAATATAGTTCAACAGAAAGTTTGAACCACATAATGGAAGACAAAACCATAGGTGACTTTTTCAATAAAGAAAAACTAAAGTTTTTCTTTTCAGAACTAAAGTTTTTATTTTCTTTTAAGACCCTTCAAATAAATATTCTTTTTGAGAAATGGGGTTTGTTTCAAACATATAGGGCATGGTTATGGCTTTTTACTTCCACAGGTTGGAAATATACTAAAAATATGTTTTTAGCTACTTTTCCGGAAATACCAATAAATAGTATCGATCAGTTGGTATCAATCCCGCGCAATATTAGGCAAAATTGGAATCACAATTTGAATATTTTGTGGGCACTTTATCATCAATTTTGGAGACTTCTAAAGTGGGAATTGAGAGAGAAAATTCTCCCGAAATTGAATCTTTTGTTATCCCATTTGGATGTTTCCAATTTATTGAAATCAATAAATAAAACAGTAGTTGAGGGAAAGGATACGTCAATATCATTTGATACATGGAAATATATACTAAATGTTCGGGAATATGATATTTTTCTTTGTATCTTCATTGGATTTTTCTTTTATATTTCTTGCATAATTCCCTTATTGTTGATTCAGTTTTATAGGAACTTCTATCTCATCAAAGTTTTGCAGTATAATTCCTCCTGCTTTAACGGAGTAGGAGAAATGATTAGATCTTTTAGAATGCTTAGAAATTTTTCTAATTTAAATTGGTATGGTTCTTGGCTTACATTTCTGGACTATATCGAGATGGAGTCGGATCCTGATGATATAGGATTATTGCTACTATTGAAAATTTGGTATGTCAAAAATATTAAATGGCGTTTAAAAGACTCTAGTAAATTTCACTCAATTGTAAAAACAATTTTGTACGAATTTGAAGTGGATGATTTCCTTTTGAGAGAAAATAGATTGTTTTTAGTACAAGAACAAATCTCTCACTTTGAATCGAAGTTAACTCCCCCTATTGGTTTCTTTCATGAATATTTTGAAAAAAGAGAACAGCCGGGACTTCTTTACTTTCGATATTTAGCTGAATTTATTCAACTAGGCCTAACTCATAGAATAGGCCTTATGAACTCCGAATTAAATTCATTGTTTTTAGCAGAAATGCCGATCTTCGCTGCTTTTTATCAGAAGATGACTTCGATGCCAATTCACTCATCTTTATCTGACCAAGTGAGATTTTACCCACTCTACCCGGTACCGTCTCTTTCGAATCGAATTTTGTTGATAGGGCCTAAGGAAACTGGACGATCGTACTTGGCTAAAAGTTTAGCAGCAGATTCTTATTTACCTTTAATAAGAATATCTCCTCAAAGTTTTTTGAGGCAGCAGAGACTTCTGTCTCGCTATGAACCCGAGTATACATCTTCAGCTAAAAAATCATACCTTGAGCATGAAAATATCCTTAGGTCTCTCGGCTGGGCAGGCCGGCCAAAAGACGTATATGAGAAAGCGCATTATGATAGAAAACCTCATAAGTTTTTGTATGACCGAGTAGAGAATCCTAACCCTCCAGAGTATTTTGCGAGAAGAGTAATCCAATTCGTGTTTGCACTCAAATTGGCAAAATTGATGTCTCCTTGCGTCATATGGATTCCAAGTATTCATGAACTGAATGATTACTTCTTCCTTATTGCATTATTGATAGAACTCCTCGGGGATCCATATCATACGATTGATGGTGAAAAAGAAACCACCATCAAACAAAATATTGTTGTTATTGCTTCAACTCATATTCCAAAAAAAATTGATCCAGTTCTAATAACTCCTCCTCGTAGTAAACGAAGATTCGATACATTTATTAACACTAAAAAGTTGCCTGCCCCACATCGAGAAAAAGAATTTCCTTTGCTTTTACGTAACAAAGGGCTCTACTTGAAAAAGGAGTGGAACTGCTATGATGAATTTGGATTAACTACCAAAGGCTTTACTACGCAAGATCTAGCAAAACTTGCTGATGAAATATTTCTAATTAGCAAAAGCCAAAATACTTCAGCTATAGACAATGATATAATTGGGGTAGCTTTGTATAGATCAAATTGGGGTCCTTGCAATTATAATCTGAAATTCAGTGAATTTTTTAAAGGACTTCCCTATAAGATAGGGAAAGCTATTATACAAAATAAATTAACGTATTTAAAAAATTCCCTAAGGCTTACTCTAGATTTCCAGGGTCGAAGGGCAAACTATTTGCATCAATGGTATTTAGAACCTTCAATTGCCGGAACAGCTGCGAAAGAGTTCACCATATTCTATCATATTTTGGGTTGCTTGGCCGGATCAGTAGCTCAAGATTGTTGGTTTCTATCGGAATCAAATAACGAGAATTGGAGTCCTTTTGATCCTTTCATTGAAAATGATTTCATTCTAGCTTCGAGTCTTTTACAGGGTCTTCTGGAAGAGTTTCCATCGTTGGCAATATATCGGGGTAATTCTGATTACATCACAATTGCTCCTCAGTTCAAAAGAGATACGATGCAAAAAGGACTATCTTCTATACTAGATAAAATTGTTTTATCTAAAGAATTAAAAAATTCCTACGTAGAAGAAGAAACTCCTATAGTTTGTGATTCTAGGACCTGGCGTTTTAGTTTTATTCGCAGCAATCGATTCGAGCATATCAAAGATATAACAATAGACAATCCTTTATTGGATTATCTTCATCTGTTTGGAAGGTTTCAAGAAAGACCGACCCGTCTTTCTAGTTTGTATTGGAAGAAATTTCTGATGTCTGGTCCCGACTTCCAGCCTCTTTATGCTGGGAAGGACGATATTCTAGAAAGAAAGACAGCTGCTTTCTGGGAAGCAAAATTCTTATACAAGAAGTTTCAAAGGATGGGAATATATCAATTTGACACAGAAGAGTATGCAACGGAGTATAAACCTTTAAATACACCAGTAATCTATCTAGCTCGTCGATTTCTTTGGGATCCCGTGAGTATTCGCTTTCTAAATAAGCACTCTGCTTTTGAACGAAGAGAACTTTTTGTTCCTAAAGAACTCGTGAAGAGTATTTATCTTACTTATTCTTCAACAAGGGACCTAAAATTCAGTATTAAAAAAACGTTAAAGGCTATTCTAAAGCGTAAAAAGGTGAGAAAAATAGCCCTAGGAATGAAAATTCAGACTAATGATGACGATTTACCTCTTAATATTAAAATGGAAGAAAAAGAACATTTTGAAAATTTCAAACGCTTTCAAGAAATTGGTATCCGATTGAGACGTGTATTACCATATTCCCAATCGGTGATAAGTGAACGTTGGTTCCGCGAAAAAACACGGGATGATAAGTTTAAACAACGTTTGCTCAAGGGAGAAAGGGAAAATAGAGATTTATTATCTAATGAATCTCTTATTTATAAAACTCTATCCGAAAGTTATGAATATTTATCAAATTTATTCTTCTCTAATAGAATATTATTTAAACAAATGATCGATACATTATTAAAAACAAAATGGATTTCTCCGAATGCCATTGATTGCTTATTAGCGGAAGGATTGAATAAGAATAAAAAAGCCTAGATCTTTCATTTCAATCTAAATTGATATTACGATTATGTAAGAGTAAGCATAGTAATAAATATGAACCAAGTCAGTTCGCTTGAACTTGATGAAATATTCTAAACTATGTTTACTCTTTCTTTTTTTTTTTTTGTTATAGTAGTATAGTATACTTTCTTCTTACACTTTTTATTCCGAAGAAATAATCTTTCATTTGATTCTATAGATTGCTATTATTTGTTCAAATTCGATCGGTCCGGATTTTGCAAAACTTTGAAAACAATAATTTTGAGTATTTTAGCCCGTATCAAAAAATAAAATCAAATTTCTATTATTTCAATTCCATTTGTTGATATTATAATTGCAATTGAATTGCTCATTCAATTGCAATTATAATATGCATGCCTTGAAGAGGACTCGAACCTCCACGCTGTTTAGCACGACGTTTTGAATGTCGCGTGTCTACCATTTCACCATCAAGGCATCCAAGATGCTAATTCTATTTCATGGATCAAATATTTAACAATACAATATTATAATCGCATATCGTTATATAGTTCAGAGAAGGTAGGATCAAAAGGATAGAATATTCAAATATTCATATCGATCTATGCCGCCTTACTTATAGATAGAATATATATCAATATCAATACATTTTTATTATCAGATAAATTACATTAATTGATCTAATAGATGTAGGATCAAACATTTTTTCTTTTTTAATTCAATAGAACCCGGTACCCAAATCAGAATATCTTAAAAACAGAATTTTCTATGTAGTCCTATTGTATCATATAGAAATAGAGTTTCATTCTACTTATTTAACTTATAATAAAGGTGGATATAGGCATTTGTATTTTATTTGTAAATGATAGTAAAGGAGAAATATTTATGTATGAAGTTCAATATCTAGATTTAGTACTTACAGAGAAAAGTGTTAGTCTATTTGAAAAAAATCAATATATTTTAAATGTCGATTCGGGATCGAATAAAACAAAGATCAAAAATTGGATTGAACTTTTCTTCAATGTTAAAGTAATAGGAGTCAATAGTTATCGGCCTCCGCAAAAGAAAGAAAAAAGAGGAAATATAAAACAAATAATGAAACATAGAATGCATTATAAACGCATGATTATTACACTAAAACCAGGTTATTCTATTCCACTTTTTCCTTCAAAAAAATTTATTTAATTTTAAACATGAACACCCGTTCGTACAGCACTTTTACTCCGGGCACACGTGATAAATCTCTATCAAGTTTTGATGGAAAAGTCCAATCTCATCCACAAAAGAAATTGACTTCCGGCCAGCATCGTTGTGGCAAAGGTCGTAATAATAGTGGAATTATTACCATACGACATAGAGGAGGAGGTCACAAGCGTCTGTATCGTCAAATTGATTTTCGACGGAGTGAGAAAAACAACATATTGGGAAAAATTGTAACAATAGAAAGTGACCCTAATAGAAGTGCATATATCTGTCTTGTGCACTACAGAGATGGTCAAAAGACATATATTTTGCATCCGAGGGGGATTATGATTGGAGATACTATTCTGTCCGGTCCAAGAGCTCCCATATCAATGGGAAATGCCCTACCTTTGAGTGCGGTTTGAATTATTAATTTACGTAATCGGAAATAACCGATTGGGTTTACAGCAAAACCTTAAAATCTATCACTGATCCAACTAGGATAGTTTGATGGGATCAACCCCAAAGGGAAACTGAGGATAAAGAGCAGCGGGTGATTGAGTTCAATAGTTTCTGGAATTATTGACTCCAGAGATATGATAATATGGAGAAGACTTAATTGTCTGAAGCAGAAACAACTAAGGTAAAGGAACCCTTGTTATGAACAGAAAGACAAGTAACTCACATTTGATTTGATGGTCAAAGGCAGATTCGAAGCTGAACAGTGAAAATATTTTTTATTTTTAATAAATAAAATTTCTATTTCAAATGCCTCCTACGTTATCCGAGAGATGCGAAAGCATTAACGTAATTTGATAAAGTCATTCATTCTGAATGCTACATGAAAAAAGAACATAAGCCAGATGATGGAATAAAAAAACCTAGGATGTACAGAATGAATAAGGACATAAGGAATTTAAAGTATGCCCTTAAATATTATCTAATATATTATTTACATTGAGTATATAAATATTTATTCACATCCAGAAAGCTGTATGCCCTGAGAGAGGCTTGTACAGTTTGGGAAGGGATTTTTACAAATTAAAGGTCTACTTCAACCAATATACCTTTAGGCACGACTATACATAATGTCGAAGTACAAGTCGGAAAAGGCGGACAATTAGCTAGAGCAGCGGGTGCTGTGGCAGAATTGATCGCAAAAGAAGGTCGATTGACCACATTAAGATTACCATCTGGGGAGGTTCGTTTAATATCTGAGAACTGCTCAGCAACAATTGGACAAGTAGGCAACGTTAAATGGAAAAATAGAACTTTAAGTAAAGCTGGGTCAAAACGTTGGCTGGGTAAACGTCCTGAAGTAAGAGGAGTAGTTATGAATGCTGTGGATCATCCTCATGGGGGTGGTGAAGGAAGAGCTCCAATTGGCAGAAAAAAACCCCTGACCCCTTGGGGCTATAGTGCACTTGGAAGAAAGAGTCGGAAAAGAAATAAATATAGTGATGTTTCAATCCTTCGTCGACGTAAGTAAGAATAGTTGTAAATCCATTTTTTATTTTCTATCAATAAAAAGAAAGGTAATTAACCATGGCACGTTCACTAAGAAAAAATACTTTTGTATCTAATGATTTGTTGAGTAAAATAGATAATCTAAACATGAATAAAGAGAAGAAGATAATAGTAACCTGGTCCCGGAGATCTGCCATTGTACCCGCAATGATCGGTCATACCATTGCTGTTCATAATGGAAAGTCACATTTACCCATTTTTATAACAAATGGTATGATAAACCACAAATTAGGAGAATTTGCACCTACTTCCATTTTCCAGGGACATGCGAAAAAGGATAAAAAATCGAAAAACGAAAAAAAAAAAAAATAAAATAAAAGCAACAAAAGAAAAAAAAAAGAGAGAGAGAGAAACGAGAAAAAAGTATCGTTGTAAATAGTATACATTAATTCATTGTGGAGGATGAAGATGAAATTTATAAATAGGGCTTCAACTAGAAAAATACGAGCTGTAGCTAAACATGTACGTATGTCTTCTAATAAAGCACGTAGAGTAGCTCATCAACTTCGTGGTTGTACCTATATGGAGGCACTTTCGATACTGAATTGGATGCCTCATAGAGCATGTTATCCCATATTAAAAGTACTTCGTTCTGCAGCCGCAAATGCATATCACAATATGGGTATAGATAAGGGCTTTTTATTTGTCCTTATGGCTGAAGTGAATGAAGGTCCTATTTTCAAAAGATTTCGACCTAGAGCTCGGGGACGCGGTTATCCAATACAGAAACCCACTTGTCATATAAGTATTACATTGGAGGATGTAACTGACTCTAACTCAATTATGGTAAAAAAATAGAAACAAAATATCCAAATAGAAAATATACTACTACTTGCAAAAAAGTACTAAAAAAAAATATGTATGGGAAACAAAATAAATCCACTTGGTTTTAGACTTGGTTTTACTCAAAACCATTGTTCCCTTTGGTTTGAAGAAAGGGATTATTCCGAAGATCTACGAGAAGATGAGAGAATATATAATTGCATTGAAAATTATGTACAACATATAAAAAGTTCCATAAATTCTAGTTATGGAGGAATTACACGTATAGAGATTCTGAAACAGACCGAATTGATTTCGGTAAATATATATATTGCATTTGTCGACTTGTTTATCGAAAAAAAGGGCCAAGAAAAAAAGAAAAAAAAAGATGACGAAGAAGAAATTAAGCAATTAAGAAAGGAAGTACAAAATATGCTTGTACAAAGTATGCTTGATTCTGTAAACAGAAAACTTGTCATTTCTATAGAAAAAGTGGAGAAACCTTATAGAGAACCCAAAATTCTTGCGGAATATATTGCTCTACAACTAAAGGAAAGAGTTGAAATAAGAAAAATAATGAAAAAAGCTATTGAACTGGCTGAAAAGGCAGATGTAGAAGGTATTAAAATAAAAATTAAAGGGCGGCTTAACGGAATTGAGAGAGCCCGAAAAGAATCGGCTATGCAAGGTAGAGTGCCCCTACAGACCCTTCGAGCTAAAATTGATTATTGTTATTATGCGGTTCAAACCGTCTATGGAGTATTGGGGATCAAAATTTGGATCTTTGTTTAAGATGAGCAATATCTTTCTATAATCTAACCAATTAGAAATCTTAAATTCTATAAGACCAAATAAAAAAAATTAAACATCTTGGAGCAGTGCTATGCTTAGTGTGCGACTCGTTGAGATCAAGCTTTTGCTTCTTTTCTAAAATGATAGAGAACTCCAAATAAAAACAAATTGGTCTCTGGTATATTTAATTTATATTAATTACTAAGATCCAATAAGCTAGTTATTTCAATATAAATAGTTCTATCAAATAAACGAAAGACTTTTTCCCACAAAGAGACAAACCTATATCTCTCGTAAAGAGAAAAAGAGTCTTTGCTAATGCAAGAAAAGAAAAAGGGAAGGAAGGAGAAAAAGAAAAAATGAGATCTTCTTCCTTACAGTATTGTATGGTTCATAAATCACCCCCAAAGAGCAGTGTGATAAAGCATAAGAATTATCCTGATTATTAGAGCTTCGGATCAATGGAAACTAAGAAAATTGATTCCTGTAATAAATAGAATAAATAAGAGCTCCATTGCAGAGGGTATACCTAAGCAGCCATTTGAAAGCTATGGGAACGATGGAACCTGTGACTGCATAAGATCATATAGAAATCTGAATCATTCATTGGATAGGATGGCGAAATAAACCAATAAAGAATAAATTTCTTTGGAGTCCATAAGTCGACCCCAAATATCTTAGAGTTAATATTCGCCTGTAAGATACTTATTGGGCAGTACCGATATATAATAAAAGAGGTATTTGTATCCTCATATTATATGTATAATATATGTGTAATGAGTAAATACAGATTTATTCCTAGGACCTCAATATTTAGAATCCAAATTTGCCATAGATTCTTCACAAGGAGCCGGATGAGAAGAAACTTTCATATCCGGTTCTGAAATAGAGATGGGATTCAAATAGTATTATACAACCATCGACTAGAACCCAAAAAGAACGAAATTTCGTCACCAACATAGGGGAAGAATCAAGGGAATATCTTCTCGGGGTAATCGCATTTGTTTTGGTAGATTTGCTCTTCAGGCATTGGAACCTGTTTGGATCACATCTGGGCAGATAGAAGCAGGACGACGAGCAATTACTCGTTATGCCCGCCGCGGCGTAAAAATATGGATACGTATATTTCCCGACAAACCTATTAGAACGAGACCTGCAGAAATACGTATGGGTTCGGGGAAAGCCAAGGGATCTCCAGAATATTGGGTATCCGTCGTCAAACCAGGTCGAATACTTTATGAAATAAGTGGAGTATCAGAAACTATAGCTAGAGCAGCTTTTCAAATCGTTGCGTATAAAATGCCTATACATACTAAATTTATTACTAGTTTGCGTAAATAATGCCGAATCAAAGAGATATTTCTGGCAGAAAAAGATTATTGAATTGATAAGAAATACTTTTTTTCTGCCGAGGTAACAATTCTTTTGGAGGAAATATGATTCAGTCCCAAACTTACTTGAATGTAGCAGACAACAGTGGAGCCCGAAAATTAATGTGTATTCGAGTGCTAGGAGCAGGTAATCGTAACACCGCTAATATCGGCGATATTATCATCGCTATAATTAAAGAAGCAGCACCTAATATGCCTCTGGAAGAATCAGAGGTAGTTAGAGCCGTAGTTATACGTACGTGTAAAGAACTTAAACGTAGTGATGGAATGATAATACGATCTGATGACAATGCAGCAGTTGTCATTGATCAGAAAGGAAATCCAAGAGGAACTCGAGTTTTTGGTTCAGTTACTGAGGAATTAAGAGAATTGAATTTCACCAAAATAATCTCATTGGCTCCTGAAGTATTATAAATACTGCTAAATTATGTAGAAGTAATGTCAGGCATATTCCTAAAAAAAAAGATAAACATGCCTTTATATTGAGCTTGTAAATTCTTAAGAATTAGTTCGCCATGGGTAATGATACTATTGCTAATCTAATGACTTATATAAGAAATGCTGATATGGTAAAAAAAAAAACAGTTCGAGTAGCAGCTACTATTATTACCGAGAACATCACAAGGATTCTTCTACGAGAAGGTTTTATAGAGGATGTTAGGAAACATCGAGAAGGTAAAAAATCTTTTTTTGTTTTAACTTTAAAATCTAGGGGAAGGACGCAAAAGAGATATATAACCGCTTCAAAGCGTATTAGCAAACCTGGTCTTAGAATCTATTCTAATTCCCGAGAGATCCCTAAAGTTTTAGGTGGAATGGGGATTGCAATCCTTTCTACTTCGCAAGGAATAATGACTGATCGAGAAGCTCGACAAAAAAAAATAGGAGGGGAATTATTATGTATTTTATGGTAACTCCAAAACAAAAAGTAAATGCCTGAATTGCATTTTTGCTTCCAATAATTGGAATGCTATCAAAATAATATTGACAAAAGATATTATTGATGATAGGAGTCAATAATGACTCATTATTGAGTGTTCAGTGTCAGAAATTTGGCTGACAAAAAAGGAATTCAATTATAAGTCAATGAATATTATTGAGTAGTAATAGCTTACAACAAAAAAAAGCTATTCATGTTCATTTTTCAATTCAAAAAAAATTGAAAAATGAAATAAATTCTATATTCTATTTAAATGTCTTTTTTTTTTTGAATAATTATATGACTCCTCTCTTTTAGAAATCAATGTCATAGTTAATAACTATGAATGTCATAGTTAATAACTATTCCTCCTTTTTTAATCACTGTAAAAAAAACTAGGAGTCTAGTTCAAATGAATACCAAAAAGAATTTTGTCACTGTTGAGGGTGTAGTTACGATAGCATATCCTAATGGTATGTTCTTAGTCCATCTAGATAACGATATAGATGTTTTAACGGTTGTATCAGGTAAAATTAGATATCGAACAATACGAGTAGTACCGGGAGATAGAGTGACAGTTGAATTACCTCTTTACGATTTAAGCAAAGGACGTATAATATATAGACATCCCGTCAAACGAAATGATGATGATGACTTTATATCTGCTACTGATCAATATTGAGGCCCATTAACTCTATAAACAAAAAAGAAAAAGATTTTAGCATTAAATTAAAGGACCACAAATATGAAAATCCGTGCTTCTGTTCGCAAAATTTGCGAAAAGTGCCGCCTAATTCGTAGACGGAAACGCCTTCTTGTAATTTGTTACAATCCGAGGCATAAACAAAAACAGGGCTAATTCCTAATATCACGATATGAATTCTAAAAGGAATTTCGGCATCCAATTTCGAATTATTATAATATAAGAAATATATATATATATATAGATATATATATATTTCTTATATTATAATCTATTCTTTTTTTTTTTTTTTTACTTCAAAATATCAAAATTTATCAAATAATTATAAGAAGATTTGTGTTGTGTCAAAAAATACAAAAAAATTTGTGTCAAAAACTAGAAGAAAATATGTGCCACGTAGAGCTACAAGAAGATTTTTGCCACGTAAAACCAAACATCGAATACTGAAAGGAGTTATTTATGTTCGAGCAAGTTTTCGCAATACCATTGTTACTGTTACAGATACACGGGGGCAAGCGGTTTCTTGGTCTTCTGCCGGTGCTTGTGGATTCAAAGGTACAAAAAGACGTTCACCATTTGCTGCTCAGACTGCAGCAGCAAATGTTGTTCATACCTTAGTAAATCAGGGTCTTCTGAAAGAAGCAGAAGTTATGATAAGTGGCCCTGGTCCGGGGAGAGATACAGCATTACGAGCCATTGCTAAAAGTGGTATACAATTAAGTTATGTACGTGATGTAACTCCTATGCCACATAACGGATGTAGACCTCCCAAAAGGAGACGTGTGTAAGAATTGAATAAATTGAAAGTGAAAGAAATGATTACAATTATTTATTTGAAATAATATTATGAATCAGAATGAAATATCAGTCTCAATGAAGATACCAGAATTGAAGTGCGTCGAATCCAGAACAGAGAATAAGCGTTTTCATTATAGTCGTTTCACTCTATCTCCGCTTCGCAAAGGTCAAGCTAATACAATAGGCAGCGCAATAAGAAGAGTTTTACTCGGAGAAGTAGAAGGAACATGTATCACACGTGCTAAATTTCACAATATATCAAACGAATATTCCGTAATAATAGGTATTGAAGAATCAATACATGAAATTTTGATGAATCTGAGAGAAATTGTACTTCGAAGTGATGCGTACGGAATTCGAGAAGGATCTATCCATGTTGTCGGACCAAAAAAAGTAACCGCTCAAGATATCATGTTACCACCTTCTGTGAGAATAATTGATACTACACAACATATAGCTAACATAAACAAATCAATTACCTTAGATATATCATTACAAATTGAAAAAGGCCGCGGATATATTATCCAAAATCCAAATAATTACAATCCTAAGGATGAAATTTTTGCTATAGATGCTGCCTTTGTCTTTCCTATAGATGCTGCCTTTGCCCCTGTTCAAAATGTAAATTACAGTATTCACTCCTATTGGAGCGAAAATGAGACACAAGAAATTCTATTTCTTGAAATATGGACGAATGGAGGATTAGCTCCTAAAGAAGCACTTTATGAAGCTTCTCGGAATTTGATTGACTTTTTCCTTCCCTTTCTAAATGCAAAGGAAGAGAACAGCGATGGAACAAACAGTCTAAGCGACGATATTACTCCTTCCTTACCTATTTTGCATATATCGACTGATACGAAGAGAATAGCTTTCGATCAAATGTATATTGACCAATTAAACTTCTCTACTAGGATATATAATTGCCTCAAAAAGGCAAATATAAATACAGTATCAGACCTTTTGAATTACAGTCGAGAAGATTTAATGAAAATAAAACATCTTGGGGAACAATCTGTCAAAGAAATCTCGGAATTTATGCGAAATATTCGAATTGATTCACCGGGGAATCCGGTTTAGATTTCTAAGAGTTCTATCGAATCTCCCCATTCATTCCCTTCTTCTAAGTTCTTCTGGAATAAATCTTTGACCATTCTGTAACAATATTAGAAAATATACGATAAAAAAATATATCTAGGGAGAGACCCTTTATCTTAAAGCAACGACTCCCTAGATATATAAACAAAAGATTTCCCTCCTCTCCTATATTAAGATATTCTAAATTCTATCAAATTGGAAAAGACCTAGAGTTAAAGATTCATCGATAGGTAACGTTGCCCCAATACCTAACCAAAGAGCTACTGCGGTACCGAATAAGAATACTGTTGTAGCTACTGGACGACGAAATGGATTTTGAAATTGATTCACATTCTCCAAGAAAGGAACTGTCAATAGTCCTGCAGGTACTGAAGCCATTAAAAGGACACCTAATAATTTATTAGGTACTGTACGAAGTATTTGAAATACGGGGAAAAAATACCATTCGGGTAATATTTCCAAAGGAGTTGCAAATGGATTTGCCGGTTCACCAATCATTGATGGTTCTAGAACTGCTAAACCTACGGTACATGCAATAGTACCAAAAATAACTACTGGAAAAATATATAAGAGATCATTGGGCCAAGCGGGCTCGCCATAATAATTATGTCCCATGCCTTTAGCTAATTTAGCCCTTAATACAGGATCATTTAAGTCAGGTTTCTTTGTTATTGGGATAAGTAGATTTTTATGAATGAATCTATCCCCCGAAAGAACCGGACATGTCAATTTTGATCATCCGGCTCGAGCAATAGTTGAAATAAAAATGATGAACGACGTATCGTTAGAATAAGTATAACTAAGAAGATCTATAGTTAATTCATCATTTTCTTTTTTCGTATGCTCAGTACCCAAGTAAGCTCACAAATTCGATCATGATCAATATGCCTTTTGGATCATCTTATTCCTTGTAATCTGTGTTTATCTCAACCCTCACAATTTTTTGCATACAAGGTATTGACTTGTTACTGATCTGGCCTTTTTCCTTCTTTAGACCCCTTCTTTTACTCCGATAGTTTACCCTATTGAAATGCAAGGGAAATGCATGCATTTTCATACTATGAAAAGGAAAGGATAATTTAAGTAATAAATTTTACTTAGTAATGTTATTACTATTACCTGGATCTCACGGAGCCTAATTCGGATTCGATCATAGAAATAACTCTCTTGGAAGACAACAAAGTGTTCGCCTTTTACCCAGGTTCTAAACTTCCTATTTTTGGAAAGAAAATTGGGACAGAGACACATTTCGATCTGAATTTTTATATGGCAGATCCTAAAATTGATCTGCACGGCCTAACCAATAGTTCAAGTCACACACTCCCATAATCCATTTTCTCCGTCTGAGATGAGTATCTACTTCAATTCTTTGTTATTAAATAAAAAATACTTAATAATTGAAAGGAGAAATCCGAGAAACATGCTTTTCGCGGCAATGATATATCGTAATAATAATAGGTTTTGAATACTGATTCAAAATGTATATTTCCTTTTTATAAAGGACCTGAAATACCTTGCTTGCGGATCATTAGAAAGTGCATTAACATAAATACAGCAGTAAGAAGGGGTAATATGAAAGTGTGTAAGCTATAAAAACGGGTCAAGGTAGATTGACCCACACTAGCACTCCCGCGTAATAACTCTACCAAAGGAGTTCCTATTAACGGAATGGCCTCAGGCACACCGGTCACTATTTTGACTGCCCAATAACCAATTTGATCCCAGGGCAAAGAATAACCGGTGACACCGAAAGATACGGTTAATACGGCTAGAATTACACCCGTAACCCAAGTTAATTCGCGAGGTTTTTTGAACCCACCTGTTAAATAAACGCGAAATACATGTAAGATCATCATTAAAACCATCATACTTGCCGACCATCGATGGACCGATCGGATTAGCCAACCGAAGTTAACTTCAGTCATTATGTATTGAATAGAGGCAAAAGCTTCTAGAACGGTGGGACGATAGTAAAAAGTCATAGCAAAACCGGTAGCTACTTGTACCAAAAAAGAAGTCAGTGTGATTCCCCCTAGGCAATAAAATATATTCACATGAGGAGGAACATATTTACTAGTGATATCATCCGCAATCGCCTGAATCTCGAGACGCTCTTCGAACCAATCGTATACTTTATTGAGATAGGTAAACTCAAATTCCCCCTCTGAAAACCGTATATGAAAATTTCCTTTCATACGGCTTAAACAAGAACACCCTAAATATTTTGAAGAAAGTACATGGTTTGTAAAATACAAAATTTCATTTCTTTGTATGAAGGAAGAGGATTGAGAATAATCCATGCTTTCCTACAATAAGAAAGAAAAAACACTTCATAGTGATCATGCTCAAATTTCAAGTTGGCTCATTCTTATGCAAAATAAATCGCTATAGGCCTTTTGAACGATCTTTTATCCTATTCGTGATTATAAATCACCTAGAGAACAACTAGTATGGACGATCAATAGGAATTATCTTGTCGAGATCTCAATAGATGAATAATCTAAACCTCAGATTTTCATTTCACCCCGATGATTTTTTGAATACTCGAAAGGTTTTATGGGTTATAACCTTCCCATTTCATTGTTACTCACTTAATGAAATATACTAACTAATAAAAAATGGAATACTATCTCATTCTTTAGTCAGCATCAGTATAAAAAGGAAGAGAGATCTCTCAATTTATTATCATTAGTTCTTTCAAATTATTGATGAGAAGCTTGGTCACGAGGTCTCAAAAACAGGCATAAACCATAGTTCAGATTTTCTTGAATATATTATATACCTCGTGCTCCGGATATTAACTATTAGAGCAATATCTAACGAGATAGGAGGACCGTCTTTATTTTCTAAAGACAACAGATCGGTTTTCTGTACTAGAATAGAGATCAATTTTAACAAGTCGCACACCCATAATTCCAAAAATCCTTAGATAAAAGTAATTACACGATCAAACTACCAGAACGTAATAACCTAAAAATGAAAGCTATTCAAAATTCTTCCTTATGTTTTTTTTCTTTTGGATGAACTTGGGATCCGGGTGGATTCTCTAGTTTTTCTAGACCCAACTAACCGGAATTCCGTCTAATAAAATGGAAGAATTATAAATCTCCAAGATAATACATAAGAATACTGCAAATAGAGCCATTGCAATGCCCATAAAAGGAGTAGTTCCCCATCCGGGAGCAACTTTACCGGATTCTGTATTAAGTGGTTTTAAATAATCTCCTACAGTAGTTCGTATTGGTCCGGTTTTGGAAGTATCATCAATGGTTTGTGTAGCCATAAAAACAATAGTATTGGTTGAGATCTAATTAACTTTGTATACTATTATGTATATATACATACATAGGATTACCTACCAATGGAAACTGCAACCTTAGTCGCTATCTCCATATCTTGTTTACTTGTTAGCTTTACTGGTTATGCCCTATACACCGCCTTTGGGCAACCTTCTGAACAACTTCGAGATCCTTTTGAAGAGCACGAGGACTAGTTGAAAAAAAGACCTTCCCGATCGGGAAGGTCATTTTTTCTTTTTTATTATAAGCAAGAAGGAGGCTTAGAAAAATAGAAAATTATTTTCCCCCTCTATCCGGAACTTTGGGGGGTTCTCGGAAGAAAATAGCGAAAAAAATTATCCCTAAGGTCGACACCAAAAGGAATGTATAAACCAATGCTTCCATAGATTCGATCGTAGTTTATAATTAATAGAGATAGCTTTCGTACTAATTACAACATTTTCCATAAAAAAAATGTGGAATCAAAAGATTTTGATTCCTGAGATGCAATTTCTCACTATTGCACTAACGAACGGAGCAATACCATATTATACCACTTGTCTTTTAGTAGTTGGATCTCCCAGTTTTTGGAATGCCCCAAATTCTACTTGAGCATCCAAATCCGGATCAATACCGGCAAAAACATCTCTGAATAGAGTTCTAGCACCATGCCAAATATGTCCAAAAAAGAAAAGAAGAGCAAATGTAGCATGCCCAAAAGTAAACCAACCCCTTGGGCTACTCCGAAAAACACCATCCGATTTCAAAGTAGCACGATCTAACTCAAAAATTTCACCTAATTGTGCACGTCTAGCATATTTTTTGACTATAGCAGGATCACCAAAACTAACTCCATCAAGTTCACCACCATAGAACTCAACAGTTACACCTACTTGTTCAACACTATATTTTGATTCTGCTCTCCTAAAAGGAACATCGGCTTTCACAATTCCTTCTTCATCTACTAGAACGACTGGAAATGTTTCGAAAAAGGTAGGCATACGACGTACAAAAAGCTCATGTCCATTTTTATCTTTGAAAATAGGGTGTCCTAACCAACCAACAGCAATTCCATCTCCATTATCCATTGCACCCGCCCTGAATAACCCCCCTTTAGCTGGATTATTCCCAATGTAATCATAAAAAGCAAGTTTTTCGGGAATTTTTGACCAAGCTTCTGATAGACTTAGATTTTCAGCCAGACCGGCACGAACCCGTCGATCTATTTCTTGTTGGAAGTATCCCTGATCCCACTGGTAACGAGTAGGACCAAATAATTCGATCGGAGTGGTTGCGGAACCATACCACATTGTTCCGGCCACAATGAAAGCTGCAAAAAACACAGCAGCAATACTACTGGAGAGGACAGTTTCAATATTCCCCATACGTAATCCTTTGTATAAACGTTGGGGAGGACGAACACTGAGATGGAATAGACCTGCTAATATACCCAATATACCTGCTGCAATATGATGAGAAGCTATTCCTCCCGGAACAAAAGGATCAAAACCTTCAGCTCCCCATGCCGGATTTACAGGTTGTATTTTTCCAGTTAGTCCATAAGGATCAGACACCCATATTCCAGGGCCATACAAACCCGTTACATGAAATGCTCCGAATCCGAAACAAGCTGCTCCTGAGAGGAATAAATGAATTCCAAAAATCTTAGGCAAATCTAAAGAAGGTTTTCCTGTACGGGAATCACAGAATACGTCTAGATCCCAATATACCCAATGCCAGATAGCTGCTAAAAAGCACAAGCCAGAAAACACAATATGTGCCCCGGCCACACCTTCATAACTCCAAATACCTGGATTAGATCCAGTTTCTCCGGTTATACTCCATCCACCCCATGAATCCTTTATTCCTAAACGAGTCATAAAAGGTATAACGAACATACCTTGTCTCCACATTGGATCAAGAATAGGATCGGATGGATCGAAAACTGCTAATTCGTAAAGAGCCATCGAACCGGCCCATCCAGAAACTAGAGCTGTATGCATTATATGCACAGCGATTAACCGGCCAGGATCATTCAACACGACGGTATGGACACGATACCAAGGCAAACCCATGAAAATACCCCTTTATCAGAAAAAGTAGACACTATGTAACTTTCTCGCACTAGAGACAGATTATGCTATGGAATTATACCTTTGTCTCAAAGGTGAACATCTATCTATTAATAGAACAGTTTCAAAAAATAGAATTGAGAAGCGGATATATTTTATCATTTATATGTACCAATATACAATGTGGTAATTGGTCCCATTTGTTTTGTATCAAACAAAGTAAAGTAATTGATTACTTTACAAAACACCTAATGAACTAGGTATTTTACGAAGAAAGGCACGTCCGCTTATTTGGTCCTATCACTCATTTGATCTTATAATCTATCTTTGTAATAGAAAAAAAAGACTATTTAATATACTTTTGATATGATAATCAACTTTGATATGATAATCGACAGCTTACCCTCTTTTTTAGTGCCTTTGGTGGGCTTGTTTTTTCCAGCAATTACAATGCTTTTTCTTTTTTTCTATATTCAAAATGACGAAATTTTATGAATCTGATCAATATATATATATATATATATTCTAATATAAGATAAAACCTTGTTTAAATAGATCTAAATAGATATTTTTCTTTATTTAGATCTATTCATATATGATAAATAACAAAAAATGTAAATGGTATCATATGTATGAGACATATTGATACAGACCCGTGTGTGAAAAAATAAGTCTTTCTTACTTCTACTTCAAAATATGTTTATATACATTTGAATATAGAGTACATTTGAATATAGAGATTCATATTTTTATTTAACTGATACAATCAAGTATTATTTTGATAGTCAATAAGTTAAGGACAAAATTTCCATGTTAAAAAAGAAAAGAAAAAAAAAATAACATGGAAAAAGAAGAATAAAATCAATATATTATATATAATTCTTTTTTTTAAATGCTTATATGTATATGGCTAGTTTATTAATATAGCCAATTTATGAGAATGACTTCGGGGTGGGAATCAAAATTTGTTCAATCCCTCAAATTAAAATTAAATAGGACGTAATTTGTTATGAATCGTCGATCCAAATGGCTCTGGATAGAACCCATAACAGGGTCTCGGAAAATAAACAATTTTTTTTTTGCTTGTCTCCTCTTTTTGGGTTCACTAGGATTTTTTGTGGTCGGAATTTCAAGTTACCTTGGTAGGAACCTGATACCCTTATTGTCATCTGAGCAAATACTTTTTGTGCCACAAGGAATTGTGATGTGTTTTTATGGGATTGCAGGTCTGTTCATTAGCTCTTATTTGTGGTGCACTATTTTGTGCAATGTGGGTAGTGGCTATAATAAGTTTGATGAAAAAGAAGGAGTTGTATGCCTTTTTCGCTGGGGATTCCCCGGAAGAAATCGTCGTATTTTCCTCCAATTTCGTATGAAGGATATTCAGGCGATCAAAATGGAAGTTCAAGAAGGTATTTTTCCTCGTCGTGTTCTTTATATGGAAATAAAGGGCCAACAAGACATTCCCTTAACTCGTACTGAAGAAAATTTGACCCTGCGTGAAATGGAACAGAAAGCTGCCGAATTAGCCCGTTTTTTGCGCGTATCCATTGAAGGATTTTGAAATGAGGGGGGAAAGTCTTCTTAATATACAAATTGATAGATCTCGTATCAGTAGATACCAGAAAAAGTTTTGACATAACATTTGTCTGGGGGGAAAGACCATATAGTCAGTATATTTCCACCAACACGAAATGTTACTTATGGAACCATACCGATATTCTTTGGCAGTTCGCAAACACTCCATATCATTCTTTATCTCTTAGAAAACACGGATATAATATCTTAAAAGAATACAATGAAGTAAATGGCTATTGTTTTTTACGCCTTTTTTTACATATGCGTCCGAAATATTATCATCTCCTCTATGTACCAAAGAGTCCAGAATTGAACTTAAACTTTCATTTATTTGCCACTCAAATTGAAGCGACTCTTCGGGTCAAGAGTTAAATAAGAAAACAATTTAAATAGAAAATGAGTTCGGATCCAAGCAATTTTCAAGGATTGATCCTTCCTTTTTTACTCTACTTCTCAGTCGGAACAAACCATCTTTCATCTCATCCGAAAGATATTTTCTCTCAAGGTCGAAGAATTACGCAAAAGATCATTCTATGGATCTCATACCTCGTTCTATAATTCGTACTTTGTTCAGATTTTGGACAGAGCTAACGAGTCAATCGAGCTCGTTAGCGATTGACGAATTGGAAGTCGCCAAATATAAAGCATTCGCTTCTCTACAATATCTTACATGTTTAATAGTATTGCCTTGGGCAATTTCAATTTCATTACAGAACAGTTTAGAATCTTGGGTTACAAATTGGTGGAATACTGGTCAATCAAAAAAAATTTTTGATTATTTACAAGAAGAAAACGCTATAAGAAAATTTGAAAAAATAGAAGAACTATTCCTGTTAGAAATAATGGTGGGAGATTATTCGGAAACGCATTCACAAGATATTCGTGTAGAAATGCAGAAAAAGATGATCCAATTGGTCAAAATATATAATCAAGATTGTATCCACATCATCTCACATTTATTAGCAAATCTAATAGGTTTGGTTCTTCTAAGTGTTTGTCTCATTCTGGGTAAGAAGAAACTTGGCATTCTAAATTCTTGGATCCAAGAAGTCTTCTACAGCCTAAGCGATACAATGAAAGCTTTTTCTATTCTTTTAGCAACCGATCTATGTATTGGGTTCCATTCGCCCCATGGTTGGGAACTGATGATCGATTGGATCTTGGAAAATTATGGATTTGCCCATAACGAACGAATAATATCTGTTCTTGTTTCAACTTTTCCAGTCATCTTAGACACAATTTTCAAATATTGGATCTTCCGTCGTTTAAATCGTATATCTCCTTCACTTGTAGTAATTTATCACTCGATGAATGAATAACAAATGGTTTCTCCCCCATTTTACCTCCCCTCTTTTTTACTTTTTTTTAGGGTGATACTTCTTATTTTTTAGCTTTAGGTTTAATATAGTAGCAGAATTGCAGGCAGGTAACTATGATAGTTACCTACCACCATTTATTTGAAATAAAAGAATTGTAACAAAAAATTGAACTATGCAAAATAGAAAAACTTATGATGACTGGGTGAAAAAGTGGATAACTCAATCAATTTCCGTCTTAATAATGATAGATATAATGACTCGCACATCTATTGCAAATGCATATCCCATTTTTGCACAGCAAGCTTATGAGAATCCTCGAGAAGCAACTGGACGTATTGTATGTGCCAATTGTCATTTGGCTAAAAAACCTGTGGAGATTGAAGTTCCACAGTCCGTGCTTCCTGATACCGTTTTTGAAGCAGTTGTTAAAATACCCTATGATAAGCAAATAAAACAAGTTCTTGCTAATGGTAAGAAAGGAACTTTAAATGTAGGAGCTGTTCTTATTTTACCCGAAGGTTTCGAATTAGCTCCTCCGGATCGTATTTATCCTGAGATTAAGGAAAAAATAGGTGATCTTTATTTTCAAAACTATCGTCCCAATCAAAAAAATATTCTAATAATAGGTCCTGTTCCTGGTCAAAAATATAGTGAAATTGTATTTCCCATCCTTTCACCAAATCCCGCTACTAATAAAGCAGCTCACTTCCTGAAATATCCCATATATGTGGGTGGTAATAGAGGAAGAGGACAAATTTATCCCGATGGGAGCAAAAGCAATAATACAGTCTATAACGCTTCAGCAACGGGTAAAGTAAGTAAAATTGTGCGCAAAGAAAAGGGTGGATATCAAATAACTATTGATAATCCATCAGACGGTCGACAAGTGGTTGACTTTGTACCTCCGGGACCGGAACTTCTTGTTTCAGAAGGCGAATTCATCAAGGCGGATCAGTCGTTAACGAATAACCCTAATGTAGGTGGATTTGGTCAGGAAAATGCAGAAATAGTACTTCAAGATCCTTTACGTGTTCAAGGTCTTTTATTATTCTTAGCATCTGTCGTTTTAGCACAGATATTTCTGGTTCTTAAGAAGAAACAATTTGAGAAAGTTCAATTGGTCGAAATGAATTTTTAGGCGCATAAAAGTGAATCTCCATCTTATGGATGATTCATGCAATTATGTAAATAAAAATTGCATTTATCATATTTAAAATAAATAAATCAAAACATAAATAGAAGGAAGGAAAGAATTTGGTAATCTTGGCTTACTATTTTCGTTTATTTTATAACTTATCCTACTCCTTGAAAAAGTAAAAAAAAAAAATAGATATCTATTTTTTTTTTTTTACTTTTTACCATTATCTCGCCAAAGTCAGAGGAGTTCATTCGTTTTCTAATTTCATTTCTCCTTTTTGGACTGAAATGATAAAACGATAGTTCTGTAAAAACATTACAAACTTTAGTTCTGCAGGGGAAACTATAGGTTTGCGAAAAATTGGATTTGTTTTTTGCTGAGTTCCCGATTCTCCCCCAGTAATATTCTATTACCGGCAATAATACCGAATCTTCTTCCTTCCTAAGGAAGACCTGCAGTAATGCCGACTGCTCTCCCCCGTTCCATAAGAACGATTGTATCCTCCTAAGTCAAATTAAATAAACTGTCTACTCCTAATTCGATTCCATAAAGAAAAAGGTGTAGTTTTTTTTTGATTTCTACTAAATCAACCAGCCATAGCTGTGTAACCCTATTCCTAATAAATCAACCCCTAAGTAACAGGTCCAAACTAGAATAAATCCTAGAGAAGCAACAATTGCCGGTTTTTCCCCTTTCCAACCCCTGTTTATTCTAGTATGTAGATAAATTGCAAATATAATCCAAGTTATTAGTGCCCAAGTCTCTTTTGGATCCCAGCTCCAATAAGATCCCCATGCTTCGTTGGCCCATACTGCCCCGGAAAGTATACCTATAGTTAAAAGAGAAAATCCTAGACCAATGGCACGATAACTCAATTGGTCTAATTGGTTAGTAAATAACCATTTTCGATAATTTATAAATGAAAGGCAAAAAGTATGTTTCAATTCCTTTTTTTCTTGGTCGTGTGAATTCCCATTTTTATTGAAGAAAAAGGAATTCTTCACATTAATAAAAATCTTTTGATTTATTTGGGACGTAATGACCAAAAAAGCTATCGATGATAGGGATCCACATAAAAGAGTTGCATAACTGAGCAATATCATACTTACATGCATCATTAACCAATGAGATTGTAAAGCGGGTACTAACATTGCAGATTGCTGCATTTTATCCGGAAGACCTAAAGTAGCAAAACCATGAGTTAACATAGCACTTGGCGCGGTGATTGCACCTAACCACCAAGCATCCTGGCCCCGTACTTCTATAACTATATGAATCATGGAGGAAGTCCATGAAAGGAACATGAATGACTCATACAAATTACTTAGCGGTAAATGTCCCGAATAGAGCGAACGAGTAACTAATACTCCCGTTATACAAATACACGTCACTATCATGCCCTTTCCTCCCGAATTACTTAGTTCTTCACTTTTATAAACTAAGGTTCCCCAATAAATGAGAGTGACAACAAAAGTAAGAGAAAAAGAGACATGAGCTGATATATGTTCTAGAGTTATAAATATCATAATAAACCCATTTATTTTATTTAATATAGGATTCGTTTCGTAAGAGAAAGATAAAATCGATTGATATGTCATCAATCATATTGACATAGATCGAACAATGATAGTAATTTACTATTATAGGTACTCCATAAATAATATATGGAGTATATATATATCCATATGGATTTGAGATGGAAGGGATTGAACCCATAGTATCTTATTAACAAGAATGCCGCCACTCGGATTCGAACCGAGATGCTCTAGCACTGCTTCCTAAGAGCAGCGTGTCTACCAATTTCACCATGGCGGCTTTATATTGTTTAGTTACTATATTAGACTATTTTTCCCGAAATTGTCAATGCAAATATTTAGAGAAGAGTATTTTTTTCTGTTCAATGTCCGAATTGACATTAAATATGAAAAATGCAATGTTGGTCGTTATAACGGAGTATAGCGCAGTTTGGTAGCGTGCCATCTTGGGGTGATGGAGGTCGTGGGTTCAAATCCTGCTGCTCCGAAAGCAACGGTAAACAAGATCGTGTAGATCTATTCTGTTATTGAACATTAATATATTCTTATTCGTCCCGAAGGTTTCTACGGGAGATGCATTTTTTGCATGTTCCCGCAGAAACAACAGAGCGGAATCTAAGTAACTTTGTAAATACAAAAACTAATTTTTATCTTCTAAAAAAATAAGAAAAAATATATCGAAATGATAACGTTAAACCATCTTTAATTAGATAAACAAATCTAGATGCTAAATGATATAATTTATACTTTAGCCAGTCAGGAATACAAACATATAGCCCACCATATCCGTTGATCTGCAGGACGACCCCACAGATGCTACAAACATTCAAAGACCACTTGCAAAAATTCTTGACTTTTTGCCACCGAGTCAAACGTGGTTCATATTTTTCTAAAAAACGTAGAGTTTCTTCTAGCTTAGTTATAATTTTAGAACAAACGGTTCTTATCCATTTGGTTTTTGAAAGAGATCTTATTCTTTTGTTTTTTGAAAGATAATCTTTCAATTTCGTTAGAAATTTTCTAAGATTTTCTCTAATCTTTTCATTTTTTAGAAGATAATCTCTACGTTCCGTTAGAAATTTTCTAAGTTTCTCCCTAAAAGAACTTATCAATTTTCTCATTTTTGTAAGAAGTTCATTGCACGGGGAGCAGCCAGAAGGAAAAGACAAACTTATGCTACAAAAATCATTCTTTTTTTGCTGCTCTACCGGTTCATTTCGTCCAAAAACCGGTGAACGTTTCGTACCCAATAAACTTTTGGTACGATTCACCAGATCTTGAAGAATCTCTCTTATTGAAACAAAACTTTGTTTTATAAGATAAAAACTATTTTCCATATGTTCCCAATGATCTATTTTGGGATACATGCGTACCCTCAACATAACAGATCGACTACCATTATTAGTATTCCACCAGAATCGATTCATGCAAATTAGATCTTCCACGCGATAACGAGGCCAAAGAAAACGTCTGATTTTTTGCCTTTTATCTATGCAAAGAGGTTCATCTTTTTCGACGAGACCTTCGTCATTTAGTATCTCTTTACTATTTAATCCTATACTTTGATCTATAGGGGTTTCCAGATTCAAAAGATTCAAAATTCGAAATTCTCTACGGCGTCTTGGAAGAAAAATATCTTCGAAAATGAAAGAACTTGAAATTTTTTCATTGACATCCTCAATAGTTTTTCTTTTTCTTCGTCGTTGAGATCTATCAAAAAGATTTACATCCATTCTTTTCTTCTTTAGTTTTAAGAAGAGACTTGCGATTTTATATATCAAAAATCGGTCATTAAAGTACCCCGGTACAAGTGGCATAGATCTTCGCCTTTCATCGGCAAAAATTCTCAAAAAATCATTCTTGTTATCCTGCAAGCAACTCTTGAGATACAATATAGTTTCTAATAAATCCAAGTCAAGCTCCCCGTTTTCTAAATAGGGCGTAGTCAGTTGGGCTACAGCGGCTTCATTACCCAGTTTTTTTTTATCTAGAAAACGGGACGCATTTCTGCCCTTGGAAAGCCAAGGAGCTAGTGGCAGTTTTTCGAGCTTATATTTGGTTTTCCAAATGCGAATATTTTTCGCCATTTCTCGATACGGCAATTTATCCGTTTTTTTCTTTAGTTTAACTCCTCTTTGGAGGTTTTCTTCTTCTTTTTCAAAGCGTTTTCGACCCCTTGGATCTTTGATTTCTTGTTTATTTGCTCCTTTGGGTCTATTCTTGGTTTCTGATCTGACTCCTACTTTTTTGTTTTTATTATCAAGTCCAGAATCCAATTTTAATTTCAACTCATCCCATCCCTTCTTATCACCTTGAGAATTTTTCTTAAAATCTCGTTTGAAAATTATTTTTTTGATTGCTATTCGCAGTTTCTCTTTCTCTGTATTTATTTTCTCAAAATTTTTTTTACGATGATAAATATTTCTAAAGTCTCGAACTAGAAATTCATTTATTTTCTTTGCAAGTTTAAAATCTTGCCGAAGTTTTTTTCCCAGTTCCTTCTTTTCTTGTTTTACTTTCTCTTGTCTACGTTTTTCAGCTTGCCGAGCAGCCTGTCTTTCAAGCTGTCTAGCTTTTATGGCTTTTTTGTGCTCTTGGAACTTTTTCTTTAGTTCTTGGAGTCTCTCTAAGCGTTTCTGCTCGTCTTCTAGCTTGAACGCTCTTTTTAGGTTCTTAACTTCTTCTGGAGTAGTTGCCAATTCCAATTTTTGCAACCTCTGCTCTTTGGTCTTTTGTCTTTCTTGTTTTCGCTGTCTTCTTTCCTCTTTTATTTTTCGAAGTTCTGCGAGTTTATTCCTTCTTTGATCTTCTTTCTTCCTGAGACTTTCCATTACATAAGCATCGACATCGAAATCTTGCGCTATTTGAATTTCTTTAAATTCCCACATTTGTTTGATGTGTTTTCTGATTATATCCGGAGGAAAAAGGTCATCAAGGTTTGATGCATTTTTCGCTTTTTTTCTTATATCTGGAAACAACCAAAAATGGAATTTGTAATACGAATTCTTCTTAGTTGTTGAGTAATCGGAATTGTTCTTTTTCGAAGAATCAAATTTCTTCTTTTTCGAAGAATCGAAATTCTTCCTTTTTTTCTTGGAGTACCCAGGATTCTTCATGCGTTGAAAATTGGTAATAGCTTGATAATCTGGTTCTGGTATGTATTGAATCGCGGGTCCGTGATTATCTTGTTTCGCATGATCCAGATAACTATAAGCTAAAAGCTCATATCTGTGACGCTTGATGCGGTTTTTTAACCGCCTCAAAAAGCAGGCAAATTGTTTTTCTCCCAAAAAGGATGCAAAGTCATTCCAGCCTAATCGGCTACTAATAATCTTTTTCTTTTTCTGCGGCATTATTCTGTAGCCAGCACACCATTTCAACCACTGCTTCCAATCTTTAGCAGTGAGCTCTCGAGGATCGTTACAATTCAATAGTCCTTGCGAATCCAAAAAGTCCTTGACATTTTGTTTGATTAAAGGAGACGATGCTCTCGATTCTAATAAATCCTTCGCATAGGAGCCTCGCATGCTTATTATTTCTTGCCATATCTTGTGAAATACATATGCTTGCGATATTTTTGGGGTTTCCTTCTTTTTGATAGAAGGGTTAATGTTTCTATTTGGAGTGAATCTTTTTTGAATTGCCTCAATATTTCTACTCAATTGGATGTAAAATTGTACATTTGACTCGATGAGAGTCAAAATACTTATTTTGAGATCAATTAGCGCTAATTTTGCCCTTAAATGAAAAACTTTCATAAAGTAAGGCACTCGCTTCCTAATGAATCGAGCGCCTTTGTTTTGGAAAATAGAACCAAAAATTTTGATTCGAATTATCTCTTTTTTCAACCTGGATTTTATGTCAGGAGAAGGTTGATTCATTCTATCTTCGAAGTCAGCTCGCAATTTATTATGAATATCTCGATTCAACAAATATTCTTCATTCATCTGCTTGATTCGCTCATTCATTGTAATTGTCCAATTATCTGGATCTGTGAGATCCGGATCTGTTTTGATCTGCATTGAAAATGGTTCTAATGGATCCTCCGCGATTTCCAAAGAAAATTGAATATTCGATGTAGGAATGGTCCGAATCATTACAGGAGGCTCGTCATTCGTTTGAATATTTTCTGTCCCAGTATTTGGCCGAATGTTTATGTTTATCTTTACTCTTTCTGAGAAAAGGAGTTCTATCCATTGGCGGATAGGTTTCATCCATTCGATAATAGGATGTATTCTATTGATAATACCTTTTACCCGATCAGATGTAGAATTCAAAATCCATTCGCCAATAGGTCTCCAAAAAGAAGGAACTTTTGTTGGATTACCGAAAGGTAATTCATTTTCTGTTCCATACATCGATAAAAAACTAGTTGTTTTGTTGTCAGTGTCAGTAGATTGGGGGGTAGATTCATACCATGGTCTCAAGCGAAAAGGATATACAATCTTAATTTGTATACCTTCTTTTAGGTAGTCTTTAATCCAATCTTTGGGCACATCGATGTCCGTCAATTCATATCCATCGTAATTGCATTTGATATAAAATTCCCTATTCAAATGGGACCAATCCTGCTCCCATTCGGGGGCCTGAAATAATAAAATACGAGCAATGTTTTTGGCTATTATTAATGAAGGGAAATAGAATCTTTTTCGAAGATATGTATGTGTGAATAAAACACCAGCTCTGAGATAGTGAAGCAATTCCCAATCGAAGCCCTGCTGTATTTGACGGCGACGATTTTCCTCTCTCTTTTGCTTTCGCTCCAGATATTTGTCAAAATATCTTACGAGTCTTGAAATCGAAATATCTTTTTTTATTTCCCTTTTAGGATTTGGCTTGCGACGTGGCTTTTGAAACATTTCTTTTAGTCTCTCGAAAAGACTCGACTGTGGTCTCGGTATCCAATTGTTGACCACTGAGACTTTTCGTCTTTGAGAACGGACAGCTCCTTTGACTAAAAATCTACGAAAATCTCCTTCAAATGGATAACTAAACACATGTATGTCTTTAGTTACGAGGTCCTCCTCTACTTCGTCCTCCCCCTCGTTCGTTATTCCTTGTTCTTCGATCTCTTCTTGCTCTGTGGATTGTTCTTTTTCTTCTTTGAACCATCGAAAGAATCCTTTCAAAATTCCTTCTTCGTTCCTTTTTTGTTGATCTTCAAGCTCTAGTTCTTTTATTTTCTCAAAGGGCTTTATAACAATTAAATGCCGAGCCCTTTTTGGACGAGTTTCAAGACAATCTTTGACAGCCATAGTATCATGAATACCCGATATTATGGTTGAGGGCCATTTAGGCACAATGAATCGATTAAAATCGCGGATTCGAGGTTCATAATCATTAGCAATCGCTTTCTTTTTCACTTCCATGAATTTGAGATAAAGGGCATAGAAATCAAAAAAATCTTGAAAATCTTGGTCAACTTTCTTTTTATTTTTTCTTTCGCCATTTCTCTTTTTAGAAGGAAGATCCTTATCTGAAATCTCCTGAGGGATCTTTTTAGTATCTATACATACTGAAGAATTTGGAAGTTCCCCTGAGCTCATTAAAAAAAATCGCTCATAAAGCAAAGCCTGCTCCGTAGGAAGAACGCTAAGAAGCAATTCCGATTTCGTACCAGTGGTTTCAAGAAAAATATGCAATAAAAAATGAATGAATATTTTTTTATTGCAAGAAGCGATTTCCTTTTCTATCCGTCTGGTTAGAGGCGCTGGGGCCAATGTTTTCAAGACATATTCCACTGAATCTTTCGGATAAACAGATTCAAATTTTGACAATAAATTTGCCAATGAAGCGTCATCTAAAAATTGTCTTCTTTCCTGCTCTTTTAATAAGAAGATACGAATTTGATCGAGCCACCATTTGGAAATAATTTTTATTTTTTCGTTTCGTGGTTGAACGATTTTTGCTTTATTTTCTGGTCGAATTAAGGAAATTCGATTAAGTTGGTCGGTAGAATCATTATTGTTCTTTTGCAATTGCTGGGCAGAATCATCTGGAGGTAGCATCCACGGTGATTTAAATTGATTAATCGACCCGCGGAATGGCCCGCTCAGTAAAGGATCGTGTATTTCTGGAAGAGAATTTCCATCTTTAGTGCTAGAAAATCTAATTTTTTTTTCTATCACATCTACAAGAGGGGATCCATTGCTTAGAGCTCTCACTCGATCTTCAAGTTCTCGTCCCAGCGAGCTTTTTTTCTCTCGTTTTGTCGATATCCATTCAAAAAGGTGATCCTGATTTCGATCAAGACTTTGATCGCCGAGGTTGACCATTTTGGCAAAGAAAGACATACTGGGTGGAGCTGTGAAAGATAGTCTTTGATGCCCATCACTGAGACAAACATCGAAGAAATATTCAGCAACTTGGCTCTTTACAGGGCCACGAAGAATGAAATTTCCTATACCTACGTATCGTAAGGGTAGGTTGAATCGGTTATAATCAAAAAATAGTAATGGCCACGGTTTTATTAATATGTTAGATAAAGCTGAATCTGTTTCAGTTTCCCTGTTCAAATCTTTTAAGGATAGCACTTTTACCATTTTGCCAGAAATGGAAGAAAGAGAAACAGTTTTATCAACAGAAGCTTTCTTTTTCTTATTCTTTGAAGTTTTTTGTTTAAACTCATCCTTGTAAGCTTTTTTCTTTTGATCGAGTTCTTCCGAAGATTCCTCAAATTCTTCTAGAGGGCCCTGAAGAAAGGCTCGATTATCCACATATTTCGTCATGAAAAATGACGGATTTTTCCCATAGCATGCCAGCATAAAGTAACCAAAGAAAATTACTTGAAAAGTGAAAGCGAAAAGCTGCCTCTTTTTACCCAGTTTTAAAGGCGAATCGCCTTCGACACGTAAACAAAAGAGGTTCGTGATTTTGACGAATAAAATTTGCCCTGTGAGCCATCCGGCTGCGGTGCTCATCAGAAATAAAAGGCTCCCACTGTACCTAAACAACATGATGTTGATGAATCGTGTGTAAATAGATTTACCGAAAAGGGCAGGATTCAGCAATTGTAGAGCGACTCCAAGAAAAAATTCAACTGCGGGATTATTCATCCAAGGGAACAATACATTGGAGAAAAGGATCCTGATAAAAAGAAATAAAAAGACCGGCACAAACATTAGAGTCATCGCGTGAGGCTTAAAAAAGAAGTTATAGATAGAGCAAAGATAAATGGATGAAAAAATTACAACTTGGCCAACAAACGAACCGCCAAGAATCAATTTTCCCGTAGGAATGATTTTATTACCATTCTTATCTACTATCTTATCTTGAAGTAACATGGATCTGAGATAATACATCTGAGCTGGACCGATTGGCAATGTCGATAAAAAACCATAATAGACCCCAAACAGCACAATCGGAATGCTTCTTTGTATCCAAGGCAACAGAAAATTTATCATAGTAGTATACCCCCTATTTTCATATTAGAATTATTACTTTGATCTGGTATCGAAACTATACAAAAAAGATGTCGAGGTCCGCGATAACGAAACATAAAACGCTCCTTATTTCAATAAATAAACAAATTGGAAAGAGGAATAGTAAAATAGAATATTTCTACTAAAGTTTAAAAACTCTATTAAAAATAGAGCTTTTTTCCATTGATATTAACTATTGTTAAATAGTAACAATATCTCTATGTGAAAGCTTATATTTCTCAAGCTATTCAATAAGTCTCTGCCTATGATTTAGGGATGAATAGTTCTTACAACAACGAAATCTACGCGACGTTCAAATACAGTTATATGATCAACCGACCATTTTTGTCAAGTGGTATTCAGAAAATCCTTTGTTTGATTAAATAAATCATACTTTTCATGATTTGATCAGCCGGTTGTTTTTCGAGCGGTCTAGCTAGAAAAATGTATCTCCCAAAAAATAATCGGTGATATAATTCGACCTAGTTCGCTTCCTCCTCTTCGGGCCCTTGATAGGGCACTTTCGGCACATTCATTAGATCCATACAATTCACACTGTCTAACCACTGACTTCCATCTCATGTTAGTTATTTGTAGCATTAACTATGATTCCTATTTAATCATATAAAGTAGTAAATACTTTACTAAAATACAGAATAATTATTGAATTCAGATCATTTATGGCATAGCATTTATCTCAACATTTATATAGTTGGTTAGGATCAATCCGAACCATTCAAATTCAAATATAATTCAAAGTGCCGACTATTCAACAACTTATTAGAAACGCGAGACAGCCAATAGAAAATAGAACAAAATCTCCTGCTCTTAGAGGATGCCCTCAGCGTAAAGGAGTATGTGCCAGGGTGTATGTGCGACTCGTTTGGATCAGAAACTGAAACGGACCAGGAAATCGCTCTAACTTTCCTTCTGTTAAAAAGTACAGATCTATCATCTACTCTTACCGGGGATGAAATTTATGGTTTCCATTGGTGCAAATCCAATCACCTTAATGTGGGATGAAAAGCACTTCCTCATTGGTAGCGAATGGTCATCAATCCATTGAGCGAGGAAATAATGCAAATTGAAAAAAGCATAAAGAGATTATGTTTATATTGCTGCGAGAACGGACAAAAGGTCAGCTACCTTGCCAACTCTCACAATTACATGTCGTTACTGCATCTATAAATCTTATCATGAAAGTTTTTCTTACTTGGTAATTCGGGGGGAAAGAGTAGAGCTAGAGATGGTAAACTATACAAGTTACCAAATAACTCATCTCATATCTTAGGGCTCCGGCGTATAGAGAGGACCTTGCCGTTAGAGAAAGAACCATAGAAACGAAGAAATCCATAATAATAATATATATATATATATATATTATTATATTATATATATATATGTTTTTTTTTCTTACTTAAATGCAAGGTCCAATCCCTTGCCTACTTGGAAGGTGCCTAACTGAAAAGAATTATGGTTGGGAAGGTTAGAGTAGCAAAAGCCATTGGAATCTATATTTTATACACTAGAAAAATCAGTTTTATTCTTAATAAACCAAACAAGAAAATGATTGATCAAAAAATAGATTAGTCATTTATGAAGAATCAACTTCAATGACCAGAGTCAAACGTGGATATATAGCTAAAAAACGTCGAAAAAAGATTCTTGCATTTGTATCAGGCTCTCGGGGAGCCCATTCAAAACTTTTTAGGGTTGCTAACCAACAGAAGAGGAGAGCTTTAGTTTCCGCTCACCGAGATAGACTTAAGCGGAAGAGAGATTTTCGTCGTTTGTGGATTACTCGGATTAATGCAGCATCCCGTGCTAATGGAGTTTCTTATAATAAATTCATACAATTTTTATACAAAAGGCAGTTGCTTACAAATCGTAGAACACTTGCGCAAATAGCTGTATTAAATAATAATTGCTTCTCTATGATGTTAGAAAATATTCTTGTGTCATGAAATAGTTAAACTCAATCTCCCGGGGGAATTCTCCGGGAAACTAGAGACAATACAAAAATGAATTCGGACCCACTTAGATAATTCAATTATTCATTTTTGAATAATTCTTTTTATTTATATGAATTGTTAGATATCCCAGCTCCGATTAAATGTAGGAGCAAGTTGGCTCTAATTACTTTTCATTTTAAAGACAGAAAAGGTATCAAAGATAGAATACGAGCTTGTTTAATAGCCCTAGCTATTAAGCGTTGTTGTTTCAACGTTAATCGATTCGTTCGGCGAGATAGTATTTTTCCTTGCTCGCTAATAAATCGATTAATTAAGCTAATATTTTTATAATCGATTTCCTCTCCAGGCCGAATTGGCGATAAACGTTTTCGAAAAGACTGCTGATTTGGGGAAAATCGCTTAGATGTATTTCGAAAAGATGGCTTAGATCTATTTCGAAAATATGGCTTAGATCTATTCCGAAAATATGGCTTAGATCTATTCCGAAAATATGGCTTAGATCTATTCCGAAAAGAGGGAGATGTATTCCGAAAAGATGGCTTCATTTTATTCATAGTTTGTTTTATGAACCTTTCAAATACTTTTTTTTTCAAAATATTTCGAAAAGAAATATTGACAGTGGCATATTTTGTTAAAATACAAAGATAGAGAAATATCTTTGATATGTTTCTATTCCTGGGTAAAAATGATAGATTCAATCTATTTTTTTATTTCTCCATGAATAGTATGCTTGTAACAATAAGGACAAAATTTCTTTAATTCCAATCGAAGAGGAGTATTGCGTCGATTTTTTCGAGTCGTATATCTCGAAATACCCGGTGATTTTTTATTAACACTATCTTGAGTACAACTAGTACATTCTAAAGTAATTGTTACTCTTACATTTCCACCCTTGGCCATATAACTTACTTTGGATATTGTATCTACTTCTTTTCTTTTCAATTCGGAAAAAAGAGAAGAAAGAGAAGAAAGAGAAAGGAATAGAAGTTTTCGAAGAATGATTAAAGATTTTATTACTTAATTTATTCTCGTAATAAAATCTTTAATTAAAAGTTTTCAGTAGTTTACTATTTGAGGAACTTTTGTATCTATATTTTTTTTATTATTCTAACTTTACCCCTCCTCGAATTCTAAAGAGATTGAATCTAATTTATTTTCTTTATCCAAGAAGAAAAGGAAATGAATCTAACATCATTTTTTTTTTCTTTCGGGTTTGCGGGAGAGGAAAATGAAAGTCAAAAAAAGGGAAAAATCAGGGCATCTGGGAAAAAACGATTTATCTCAATTAATAAACCGGCTAAAAATCCCAACGATAAAGCAGCTAACACAGGCGCTGTGGAAAGATATGTTTTTATATCTTGCATTGTTCGTAAGTTCTCCTTCTCAATCGTGATGGATATATTATATGGTCAACTACACCCGTAGTTTATGAGTAACTGCAAACAGATATTTGCACAAGTTTTTTTTTTTTTGAACAGAACATGTGATAGTAATCAAGTAGTACTGTCAATAAATAGACATCTTATAGATGATATCTTCCGTGTATACAGTCTATTCACGAAATAAAATGGGAATCAAGGCGGATAAATGTGGAAAACAAAATTGATTTTATTTAATATGAAATATTGAATAAAAATACTCACGATTAAAAGGGATGTAGCGCAGCTTGGTAGCGCGTTTGTTTTGGGTACAAAATGTCGCAGGTTCAAATCCTGTCATCCCTACCTAGTATTCTTTCTTTTTATAAAAGAAAAGAAATAAAAAATCGAGTGATGTTTATTCAATGAAACATAAATAATCGGTGATTGGGGCATACCACAATCAAAAATGTTTTAAGAGTCAAAAAGGCCCTTCTTTGCTTTTTTTCAAAAAAAGAAAAAGCGCTCTTAGTTCAGTTTGGTAGAACGCAGGTCTCCAAAACCTGATGTCGTAGGTTCAAATCCTACAGAGCGTGATCCTGCTTTTTTTCCGATCTTCTTGTCACTTAAACTGAAAAAGCTAATAGAATCTGATCCTTCAGAATCAGTAGGAGGACCGTTCATAATATGGTCCTAAATCAAATATCCAATTGATCACCGCGTCGGTACTGTAAATATGCAGTTACAAATAATCCAGCCAAAGTTATAGGAATTAGACCTAACACAATTCCGGATAACAAAACTTCAATCATATTTTGAATTATTAAAAAAGAATAGGTAAGGATTAATAGCTATTCTACATATTACCTCAAATTGACTCGGAATCTCAATTCCTATTGAGGATTTTATTTTATTTCAAATAAGTCGTATACTGCTTAACCCGATGAATAGGACTGAGGTGAAAATAAGCAAAGCTAATAAAAAACCAAAATAACTAATTATAGTAAGCATGGAAGAAATCGATGAAAAAAAGCAATGATTGATACGTATTTTTGTTAGGCAATTACCTCAATTTTATCTAGGAGCAGAAAAAAGAGTTTAAACAAAGTTAGAATGGAATATCTAACAATTATTAATGTTATGAACAAACATAGAGAGAATAGGCAATAAAAAGATATTCTGTTATCAAAAAAGTGAAGATGAAATCTCCCGCTCATAAATAGAATAAATACCAATTGTGTAGTAATTTTACAATTTATCCTACGTAATAGTCTAATACTAAGTATTAGATGAATGAATTTGACAATGATTCTGATTAAATCACCTTACATTATCTCTACTGGTCTTTAGAACGAAAAAAACTTTTGCTACAGCCAAGCATAGTAAAAACACCGTACGCTATAAATATATTCATTTTTTCCATATGCCTTTTGAATTTTAAGGGCAGTAGAGTAAAACCTGAAATCCTTTCTTGTAAAAGAACTTCTAAAGGAAAATAGAAATAGAATAACATCACACTCAAAGTGCTATTTATAGAAGTCATTAAGTTCATGGCATAACTTATTACAAATACACAATCTAAATAACATAAAAACAAAATAGAAAAAGAAACAGTATAATATTTTAAATGAGTTGTATTTCAAATGAATGATACTCCTTAATTTTCTTCTTAAAACGACATGAATGTATTCTAGTGATAAAGTAACCTGTGGAAGTGAGAGCCATTACAATTAATGCTCAAATGAAATTAATTTACCCATGATCCGTATATCCAATTGTTGCAATATAGAGACAGGGTTCCTTCCGGAAGCTATTATGAAATTGAAATATGCGAGATTTTCTCATTTCTGTTCAGTGAAAAAAAAATGAATTAAGTTGATCAAACAGAGCTGGAGTAACTGGCAGCTAGCAGGATGGTTCTATCCTGCTCCCTTTTAATATTAAGCAAAATTATATTGCTATGTTAGAAGCAGGCTAGCTATACTTAGTATACTTCAAATATACCCTTGGTATCATATTGACAATCAAGCAAAGATTGTAGAAGATATCAGTAGTTTTCCATTTCCTGATCTCTTTCTTTCATGGGATCAATTTACCCTTGATTTTACAATAATATAGGGAGCTTAGCATGTCTGGGAATACGGGAGAACGCGCTTTTGCTGACATTATTACTAGTATTCGATACTGGGTTATCCATAGCATTACTATACCTTCTCTATTCATTGCAGGTTGGTTATTTGTCAGTACGGGTTTAGCTTATGATGTATTCGGGAGCCCTCGGCCAAATGAGTATTTCACAGAAAGCCGACAAGAGGTTCCATTAGTCACTGGCCGTTTCGATTCATTAGAGCAACTTGATGAATTTACTAGATCTAGTTTTTAGGAGGTATTAATGACTATAGATAGAACCTATCCGATTTTTACAGTTAGATGGTTGGCCGTTCACGGGCTAGCTGTACCTACGGTTTTTTTCTTGGGATCAATATCAGCAATGCAGTTCATACAACGATAAACTTTTTATAAACTAAATCACGGAGCTATTTATGACACAATCAAACCCGAATGAACAAAATGTTGAATTGAATCGTACCAGCCTCTATTGGGGGTTGTTACTTATTTTTGTACTTGCTGTTCTATTCTCTAATTACTTTTTCAATTAGGAACAGTGAGAATATTTTTTCTTACCCAATTTCATTTGGTGAGATCTAATATTTCTATGTATTATTGTTTATGTCTTGAGCATGACTACTTAAGAAAATGTGAAAGGAAGTTAATAGAAATGGCCGATACCACCGGAAGGATCCCTCTTTGGTTGATAGGTATTTTTACGGGTATTCTCGTTATTGGTTTAATAGGTATTTTTTTCTACGGTTCTTATTCCGGATTAGGATCATCTTTATAGGAAAGAAGTGTATTGCGTATCTATAAGAGATACACTACATATTAAAGTGAAAACTAAAAAAGAAAAATAAGATCTTACCGTTCTTTGAACACAAAGAAAGGTAAGGTCTTACCTTTACTTATTATTTTTTGTAAATTCTAGATTATTTCTAGGATGATATATTCTTTTTTCATCAAAATTGATTTAAATGTTTTTTTTTACAAAGATCAATTAATGCTGCATTTCTGCAATCTTTGTTCATTTAGAAGAAATTTAGCGAATGTTGCGAAAGAGCATTAAGTATATATAATAGTTATAGATTTTGAATAAATCTATTATATTTTTAAATTGACTAGTTATTAGGGTTATAAAACGTTTTATTCAAACGTTTGGTGAAACAGGCCCTATTTGCTCGACGGGCATACCTTTGCTGCAAAAAAAAAAAAAGAACCTTTTTATTGTATCTTTTTATTTATGATAATTGAATTAGGAGGATACAATCGTTCTTATGGAATGTCGGCGAATTAGAAGCATACAATCGTTCTTATGGAATGTATGCGAATTAGGACGTTCTTATGGAACGGTGGAGAGCAGTCGGCATTACTGCAGGTCTTCCTTAGGAAGGAAGAAGACTCGGTATTATTGCCGGTAATAGAATATTACTGGGGGAGAATCGGGAACTCAGCACAAACCTATAGTTTCCCCTGCAGAACTAAAGTTTGTAATGTCTTTGCAGAACTATCGTTTTCCTCCCGCAAAACTATATTCCTTGCGATGGCCCAGGACTGGTCAAACTTGCGCGGAATAAGCACTTGATCGCGTAGGCCCACGATCAATGCTGCGGTCCTCACGATCACGAGCAAAATCACGAAGAAAATGAGCAAAACTACTATCATGTTCATCATCATCGTCATGAACAAACAATGTATCTGAAAAACCCAGTCCTTCTACGCCGATTTCGTCGATAAGACCAAACTCTATTGCCTGCTTTGGTGTCATATAAATATCTCTTTCTAATAGATAACAAATTAGTTCGAAATCTTGCTTTGTTCTTCTTAAATAAGTTCGCGCAACATACGACCGCAAATGGGTCAGATACTCTGAATCGAAGCTTGATTCTATTGAAGCGGCGCGACGATCATAAGGAGACATATGGGGTTGGTGGATCATAATTGAAGCGTTTTGGGTCATTATCCGTTTAGTAAACGTCCCCCCGTGTAGAAGGAAAGCTCCCATTGAAGCATTTAACCCGACGCCTATTGTAAATACATCCCCTGTTACGTATTGCATAGTATCATAAACAGCGACTCCCTGTACCATTCCTCCACCTCGACAGTGAAGAAAAAACATGAAATCCTTTGTTTGATCTTCTTGATTTAAATAAATCATACTTTTCATGATTTGATCAGCCGGTTGTTTTTCGAGTGGTCTAGCTAGGAAAATATATCTCCCAAAAAATAATCGGTGATATAATTCGACCCAGTTTGCTTCCTCCTCTTCGGGCCCTTGATAGGGCACTTTCGGCACATTTGCTACATCCATGCTCAACTACTCGCTTTTTTGCTTTTACATCAAAATATCAAAGAAGTAAAGTGCAAAAAAACGGAGAATTTGTTGTTTTTGTCATTTTTCTCATAAAACAAGGATTTAAACTAAACGATTTTTTGTTACAAAAAAATACGGATATGGGGCCTTCAGAAAGCTCGGAGGAGAGCCCACTAAAAACCTTTTCTAAGCTCTTTTTTTTTTTTTTTTTTTGATCTCACTTTACAGCGCAATAAGTAAATTACCTTTACTACATTATTCCTATTTGATGATCTACATTAAATAAAAGAAGGAAATAATTCCTATTTTATCTCACTTTACAGCGCAATAAGTAAATTACCTTTACTACATTATTCCTATTTGATGATCTACATTAAATAAAAGAAGGAAATAATTCCTATTTTATCTCGCTTTACAGCGCAATAAGTAAATTACCTTTACTACATTATTCCTATTTGATGATCTACATTAAATAAAGAAGAAAATATTAAATAAAGAAGAAAATATTATAATAAAGAAGAAAATATTAAATAAAGAAGAAAATATTAAATAAAGAAGAAAATATTAAATAAAGAAGAAAATATTAAATAAAGAAGAAAATGGTTTTTTGCTAGAAAACATTCTTACTATTTCTTTTCTTTTAGTTTTCCAATGTGAATTTGAAAATCGATAGAATTCTTATTCTGTAAATGAATTACAGATGTATATAAATTAAATACATTTACATTTTTTGTAGTACGTTTAGAATAACAGATATAATCTGTTATAACCAAAGAAGTTTTTTCTATTATATATAAACATACTTTTTTCTAGTATATAGTTTACGTTTAGAATAACTTATATAAACAATAGAATGTATTAGAAACAAATACATTATTTATAAATTTCTACTATTAAAAAGGTAAAAACCTCTACATAATTGAAAAAGTTTCTGTGTTATTTTGATCCCCAAAAAAACAATTCTTAAGGGATCAAGACTTGTTTTTGGGAATCTTAAAATAGAATGAATTATTCTGACCTTTCAATCACTATACATGTATATTTCAATTGTCTCGCTTAGAACATTTTTTAAAAGAGCTCGTGGAACCATGGTATCAAACATTCCAAAATCAAATAAAGAATCAGATATTTGATCTTCATCATCTACTATCTGATTTAATGTCTGTTCAATAACTCTTTTACCTGCAAATGCAATGTATGCATTAGGCTCGACAATCGTGACATTAGCCAACATACCAAAACTAGCAGTGACTCCACCAGTTGTCGGAGATGTAAGAACTGAAATATATAGTAAATTTTTCTCCTTTTGATATGTATGCAACACAGCAGCTATTTTATTCATTTGCATTAAGCTAAAACTTCCTTCTTGCATGCGCGCTCCACCAGAAGCACATACGAGAATTAATGGAAGAAAATTCTCAGTAGCACACTGTATTAAACGGGTTATTTTTTCACCCACTACCGAGCCCATACTGCCTCCCATGAACTGAAAATCCATAACTCCGAGTGCGACAGGAATACCATTTATTTCACCTATGCCTGTTTGAATAGCGTCGGGTAAACCTGTTTCTTTTTGATAGGAAGTGTTATAATCTTGATAAGATTGTTCTTCTGTTTCTATAAATTCTTCCTTTCCTAGATTAAGTGTACTCTTAATTAGTTTTATGTTAGCGTCGACATATTCTTTTTCTTCTTTAGTTAAAGAGTCATAAGTTAAAGGATATTCTTCTTCAATATCCTCAGTATCTTCAATATCTTCAGTATCTTTAGTATCTCTTTCTTTTTTCTTAGGAAATTTTTCTTTGCTATCTAGTGTTAATGTAGAAAACTGTTTCATTATCTCTAGTAAATAGAAAAAAATTCCCTTAGTATTTTCAGTATACGACAAAAAATTATTGTCACAATCTTTTTCATTATTCTTGTGATGGAGGTAGAGATTCTCTATTTGGTGAAATAACTCGACACTATTTGTACTATAGTGTAGATCATCCTGCATGATATGATCTATCATATTATAACATTCATAGCGATCTTGTTTTTTAACGTATTCTACTAGAATATCAGAACCAAACCGATAAAATTCTTCTTCTTTCAGTAAACCACAATAACGATTTCTAAACCAATATTTAAATTGTTTCAAGACCAGATATCTTTCCATCAAACAGATCGCCATATGTGTTCGCAGCCATAAAAAGTAATCTGTCTCTGGGTCAGTTCCTGGATAAAAAGGAAATATTTTTTTTATTTTCCTTGTTTTTCTTTTGTCTTCCGGAAAAGAAAGTTCTTTTTTCACTAAGTTTGTCGCCACTACTTTCAAGAACTTATCTTGCGATAGTAATTGTTCTTTTACGTCGGCTAATTGTTTATTTAATTTAATTAGTAATTCTAAAATTAGGAATTTTTGAAGTTTAAGTGCCATTTTTTGGAATTCTATAGAAATGATTTCAAACTCGTCATTCCTCCTATCTTCCAAATTTTTAGCAAGCAAGCTAGAAATTTGCTCATTTTCAAATGCTTTATTTAAAAGCGCAAACCTATGTAATTCATCTTTTATTTTTTGACGTATTTCAAAAAGTACAAATTGAACTGTTTTCAAACCTGTATCAATAATATCTTGTAGTATCTTAATAGTTTCTTTTGAATCTAAATTCAAATATTTTATGAATTTCTTTTCTAGTGCAACCTTAAGGATATTAACAAGAGTATTGTTGTATGCTACTAATATTCTCAACGCTTTAGTGTCATTTTTATTTTGAAAAAATTCTTTGTAAAAATATTTGTCATAAATTACTTTGTACAATAAAATTGAGACCTTTCGAACCATTTTGATGTCAAACGTCGTATGCTTTTTCTCTAAAAGATCTATACTAGAGAAATTCATGTCCATAGGACGCCAAGTGCCATTATCAATTAATAGTTCAATTCGCTCTGAACTAGTCATTTGCAGAGTTGCTCCACATTCTGCACAAACACCTTTTTGTTCTACTAAAGATTTCTTATATATAAGGGTCTCACAATTCTCGCACAAAAACCACAAATGCTTAAAACGTTCCGAATTGAATCTGTTTTCTACGGGGGTTGTTTCGATATATTCAGAATCCTTGTTTTCGTTTTCCTCACACATTTTCCTATATTTTTTCTACATATTGTTAATGTACAACTTTTAACAGATAAAATACAAATTTTGCTTCCTTTTTATTCCATTTTTTTTTCTTTTATCGAAAAAAAAGAAATTTATCCATCTGACTCACTCGACTTAATCGAGAATTAATTCGATCTTATCGTCGTAATTCATTTCTTGTGTTCAAATAGCGTACTATTATATATATATATATATATAATATGTATTTCATATACATTTGATTCCTTGAATCAAATTCCGCTTCTGATCAAAAAAGAGAAAAGGAAGTCTCCATCAGGTTCTTTCTGATCTGTCCAACGAATTTACGATGATTCATGAAAAATAATGAACAATTGACTTAATAAAATATCTATTTTTTACATAATACGCTATTGTAGTTTTTTTTTTACTTTCTTCTTAAAGCTCCGGACAAAGCCAATTCAAAATGAGCTTTTATATAGATAAAAATAGAAGAGATTTGACCGGGATTGAATTTGTTAAAGATAACAAATTTTGAGCCTCCTTTGGGCGCGTGGCTAGAAGAGATTGAAGGCCCTTGCTCCCTGGGCCTGGATCTACTGATCCACCGACCCCATCGAATAATCCAGAAAATATATTTCTAATTATTAGTAGGTAATAGGTAAATATCTTTCCTCTAGCCGAATTATCTATTCCCATCCATTCGGTATTCGGCTCAATCTTAAAAGAAAAGATTGGGCCGAGGTCGATTTGATTAAGGGACCAAACAGACGAAAGTCACTCGATTACAAGCGATCAATCGTATCAAATTCAAATTTGATTTCTTTCCATACTTCACAAGCGGCAGCTAGTTCAGGGCTCCATTTAGTAGCTTCGCGGATCACTTCATTACCTTCACGCGCAAGATCACGTCCTTCATTACGAGCTTGTACACAAGCTTCTAAAGCGACCCGATTAGCCACTGCACCAGGTGCATTTCCCCAAGGGTGCCCCAAAGTCCCTCCACCAAACTGTAATACGGAATCATCCCCAAAGATCTCGGTCAGAGCAGGCATATGCCAAACGTGAATACCTCCTGAAGCTACAGGCAGGACACCCGGCATAGAGACCCAATCTTGAGTGAAATAAATACCACGACTTCGGTCTTTTTCAATAAAATCATCACGCAATAGATCAACAAAACCCAAAGTGACTTCTCGTTCTCCTTCAAGTTTACCTACTACAGTACCAGCGTGAATATGATCTCCACCAGACATACGTAGTGCTTTAGCCAGTACACGGAAGTGCATACCATGAATTCTTTGTCTATCAATAACTGCATGCATTGCGCGGTGAATGTGAAGAAGTAGGCCGTTATCTCGGCAATAATGAGCCAACGAAGTATTTGCCGTAAAACCTCCAGTCAGATAGTCATGCATGACTATAGGAACTCCCAATTCTCTGGCGAATATTGCTCTTTTCATCATTTCTTCACATGTACCTGCAGTAGCATTCAGGTAATGTCCCTTAATCTCACCCGTCTCAGCCTGAGCTTTATAAATTGCTTCTGCACAAAAGCAGAAACGATCTCTCCAGCGCATAAATGGTTGGGAATTCACGTTTTCATCATCCTTGGTAAAATCAAGTCCACCACGGAGACATTCATAAACCGCTCTACCATAATTCTTGGCAGATAGACCCAATTTTGGTTTTATAGTACATCCCAACAAAGGACGACCATATTTGTTTAATTTATCTCTTTCTACTTGAATACCATGTGGTGGGCCTTGGAAAGTTTTTGAATAAGCAGGAGGAATTCGTAAATCTTCCAGACGTAGAGCCCGTAAGGCTTTGAATCCAAATACATTACCTACAATAGAAGTGAACAGGTTAGTAACAGAACCTTCTTCAAAAAGATCTAAAGGGTAAGCTACATAGGCAATAAATTGACTTTCCTCTCCAGGAAGGGGTTCAATATCATAGCATCGCCCCTTGTAACGATCAAGACTGGTAAGTCCATCGGTCCAAACAGTCGTCCACGTACCAGTGGAAGATTCGGCGGCTACTGCTGCTCCCGCTTCTTCGGGGGGTACTCCAGGTTGAGGAGTGACTCGGAATGCTGCTAAGATATCAGTATCTTTGGTCTGATATTCCGGAGTATAATAAGTTAATCTGTAATCTTTAACACCAGCTTTGAATCCGACACTTGCTTTAGTCTCTGTTTTTGGTGACATAAATAAGTCCCTCCCTATGATTTATTGGTTAATAGCTCTTACAAGAACGAGGTCTACTCGACCTGGGTGTCGAACGTAAAGAATCACTTTTGTATTACAAAAAAATTTGTAATACATAAATAATCATTTTGTAGCCTTTATTGTCAAAAAAAAAAGGCTTTTCTTTCAAGTGATATTGTATCATGTTATGTATGTATGACGCAACCCAATTTCTTATTTCGATTGATTTGAGGACCTTTCCGCAATTCTAATTTTCTATAGAAGTAAACATAGATTTCTTCATTTTAGGCGAAAAAGAAAATGAGAAAAAAATTGCAATAGCAGACCGTATGGGCATAGGCGGAAATGCGCCTAGTTATTGGCTCAGCAAGTTGAAGACTTCTTTATGATCGTTATCCATTTACTTGCAATTTCATAGATTAATATCTCTTTATCTCAACAAAAGAGCATCAGCAGCCTCTAGTCGTGTTCTGGCTCTTTTGAGAGCCACATCAGCCTCGATTGCTTGTCTCTTGCCTTCAGCTCGCGCACGATCAGCTTTAGCTAGTCTAAAACTTTCCTGAGCCTTTTGAAGATCAATATCAATACCTCTTTCTGCATTATTTACCAATAATATGATTTCATTTTTGTCTATCTTCGCAAAACCACCCATCAAAGCCATAGTGGACCACTGGGCATTGAGTCGTATTTTCATGACTCCTATATCCAAAGCTGTTACAAGTGCAGTATGGTTGGGTAATACACCCATTTGACCATTATTGGTAGTTAGTATTATTTCTTGAACTTCTGAATCCCAAACAACTCGATTGGGAGTGATTACACGAAGATTTAGGTTCATTTTGTTTCTTTAAATTTCTTTTAAGTTCATAGCCTTTGCGGTAGCTTCATCAATGTTACCCACCAAATAAAAAGACTGTTCGGGTAGATCATCTAATTCTCCGGAAAGGATCATTTGAAAACCTTTAATTGTATCTATTAGACTAACATATTTACCGGGGGAACCAGTGAATACCTCTGCTACAAAAAAGGGTTGTGACAAAAACCGTTCAATTTTTCTTGCTCTTGCCACGATTAAACGATCGTCTTCTGATAATTCGTCTAATCCAAGAATAGCTATAATATCTTGAAGTTCCTTATAACGTTGCAAAGTTTGTTTAACTCCTTGCGCAGTTTCATAATGTTCTTCACCTACGATCGAAGGTTGGAGCATAGTTGACGTGGAATCTAATGGATCTACCGCTGGATAGATCCCCTTGGCAGCTAATCCTCTCGATAGTACAGTAGTAGCATCTAAATGTGCAAATGTTGTAGCAGGAGCGGGATCAGTCAAGTCATCTGCAGGTACATAAACTGCTTGAATGGAGGTTATAGATCCTTCTTTGGTAGAAGTTATTCTCTCTTGTAAAGAACCCATTTCCGTGCTAAGAGTTGGCTGATAACCCACTGCGGAAGGCATTCTGCCTAATAATGCGGATACCTCTGATCCTGCTTGGACAAAGCGGAAGATATTGTCAATAAATAGGAGTACATCTTGTTTATTGACATCTCGGAAATATTCAGCCATAGTTAAAGCAGTTAAACCTACTCTCATACGAGCTCCTGGTGGTTCATTCATCTGACCATAGACCAAAGCTACTTTTGATTTTGATATATTTTGTTCATTAATGACTCCCGATTCTTTCATTTCCTTGTAAAGATCATTCCCTTCACGGGTACGTTCTCCTACTCCGCCAAATACAGAAACACCTCCATGAGCTTTAGCAATGTTGTTGATTAATTCCATAATTAACACTGTTTTACCCACTCCAGCTCCCCCGAATAATCCAATTTTTCCCCCACGGCGGTAAGGAGCTAAAAGATCCACTACTTTAATGCCTGTTTCAAAGATTGAAAATCTGGTATCCAATTGTGTAAAGGCGGGAGCAGATCTATGAATAGGAGATCTTGTGAGAGCATCTACAGGACCTAAGTCATCAACAGGTTCCCCAAGAACATTAAAAATTCTTCCAAGAGTAGTTTCACCAACTGGAACACTAAGTGGACCTCCTGTATCAATTACTTTCATTCCTCTCATCAAACCGTCTGTAGCACTCATAGCTACAGCTCTAACCTTATTATTTCCTAATAATTGTTGTACCTCACAAGTCACACTTATTGACTGACCAGTTGTATCGTTATCCTTAACTATCAAGGAATTGTAAATTCTAGGCATATTACCTGGAGGGAAAGATACGTCTAGTACTGGGCCGATTATCTGATCAATACGTCCTGCCTTCTTTTCTACAAGTGCGGAAACCCCAAGAATAAAAGGATTGGTTCTCATAAAAAAATAAAAAAAAAAAAAAAGGATATTGATTCCAATTGCTAATACTAGCAAAAAACCTAAAAAAGCACAAATGCTTCGTAATGAGTTGATCAGTCAATAATCATTTAGAGTTATAACTTACATTTACTTAGTAATCTCTTTCTTTGTAAAGTTCAACTTCGATAATGATCTAAAAATGGATTCAGTATTTTATTTAAATGAATCGAAATAATTGATATTATTAAAATAGAGTAAAACTTATTTGATGCGATTGAGTAATAAATCGCATCAAATAAGTTTTACCTACTATTGGATTTGAACCAATGACTCTCGCCGTATGAAAGCGATACTCTAACCACTGAGTTAAGTGGGTTATTTATTATCATAGATAGAGTCGTACCTAGAAACAATTCTAGGTATAATTAGACATATAAACAATATGCCCTTAACTAGGATTCGAATGATTCAATCAAATATCATCCGTCTTGACAGAAAGTGATTTATTTTATTAGTATATCTTCAAGACTAAACTGTGAAGGGCTATAGCTCAGCTAGGTAGAGCACCTCGTTTACACGTGCGCCAATGGTTTTCAGGAGAGTTTATTGGTTCATTCGGTCCATAAAATAGATTTGAGTCTTACTCTATGAATTGGGAGAACAATAGCATGACAAAGATGAAGTTCGCTCTGATTCGAACTATAGATCTAGTTGATATGGTCAATCTCGTGGACATTCAATGTCAGACATAATGAGTACAATACGAGGATCTCAAAAAAGAATTCTTTTCGCTCTATGAACTTTGAGGTGTATGAAGTCTCATATTATTCTATTTTTAGGGTGAGAGAGACTCCATTTGGATTGGAGAATCTATGTCTAAGCATGACAGACCTACGTCAAGGAAACCTTTTGAAGCACTTTGGGATTGCTTCCGAAAAATTTTCGTTTGAAGCAAACGGAGCCATCTTATTATCTTTCTGGAAAGAAGAGAATGGCAGACTAACTGATTTTTTCATCAGTTAATGAAAGAGCCCAATGCAATAAAAATGCATGTTGGGTTCTTGGAACAGTTCGAATCATTTTGGTAATAAGAAATTTGATCTGTTCTACCGAGAAGGTCTACGGTTCGAGTCCGTATAGCCCTATACAATTAGAAAACTCTTCTATTCTTTCTCTCTCATATTGTCCCTATGATTCGATGCTAATTTGAAATTCAAAATAAAGAATCTCTTTTTTTTGTTTAAATGCGGAACACAGAAGAGAATTTTTTGAAGTAAAAAGTAAAGAGGAAATATGAATGAAAAGCAAAAAAAAAATTATATATTATAAGAAATAATATTCTTTCGACTGCGACTCAGAGTCTTATTCCCCAATATCTCTGTTATACAGAACAATAGATCGGAAATCGTGTCGGAATATGGGCATATAAAAATTTTTTTATATGAAAGATTTCATAGGTTCCACGGGTCGATCGGTACCTATCGATTAGAATCGATATATAATCGAACTCCGTTGTTTTTTTTTCAATTTGCTAGAAAGACATAGTATCGATTTGATTTCCCCTTGAACATTTTATTCCAATATGTGTGCCTTGAGGAGGACTCGAATCTTCACATTCAGCAGTCACGCGTGCTAGGTGTTTACCTCGTGCATATCGTATGCTCTTTTATTTTATAGAGCACGTCTGCTCTTGTTAATATACCTCTCTGCTTGGGGGAATATTAATAGAGCTATTCTGTCCTCGTTGAGCAGGTGAGGAGATCTACGTATCTATAAGGTGGACAGAGGTACTACCGCTCCGCGTATCAGCACGTCTGTGCTGTGCTTTTAGCAAGCACATGTGAGATACGTGGGGTATGCGGGGTATACGGGCCACTTTGCTGAGACGAGACTGTTTTGGTCCAGCGTGTCTGCCATTTCACCATCAAGGCAGACAATAAAAAAAAGAAGAAATAATTATTTCCCTATTTCGAATACTATATTAAACTAGATAGTTTAGGTTTGTCGAATACATTATATATATATATATATATGTAGTATATTATTCGAATAATATATTAAACTAGGTCGTTTAGTTTTGTTAACTTTATTTTTCAAATTCATTGAAATTATCCCTCAATATTTTATTTTAATATCTAAAAATCTTGAATATGGAACAAATAGATAAAGTTGAACTTGCTAGCACATCTCACATCGTTAGAAACAACAACCCTGAAAGACCCCTTATTTCAATAAATAAAGTTCCCTTACATCAAACCATATTCACACGTTACAACACGAACCAACGTGAAGTCTGCCGAACTGCACGGGTTCTTTTAGAACCAATTATTTAAAATGTATTATATATATATAATATTCTTTTATTAATTTCTGTGTTAAGTCACAGACGAAACATTTAATTAATATAATTAATGATAATGAATCATTCGGGAGGGGAGAGAAGCGATTAATAAATTGACAATAAATAGAAGAATTTGATCTATTTAAACAGGAATCTATTTATGTTTCTATTTTCTGAATATGATACTTTTTGGATATATTTATCCATATCCAGTCTTATCCCGATTCTGGCATTCTCAATTTCAAGAAGTTTGGCTCCAATAAGTAAAGGGCCGGAGAAAGCCACTAGTTATGAATCAGGTATAGAACCAATGGGAGATACCTGGATCCAATTTAGAATTCGTTATTATATGTTTGCTTTAGTTTTCGTTGTTTTTGATGTGGAAACAGTCTTTCTCTATCCGTGGGCCATGAGTTTTGATATTTTGGGTCTGTTTACATTTATAGAAGCTTTTATTTTCGTGATTATCTTAATTGTTGGTTTAGTTTATGCATGGAGAAAAGGAGCATTGGAATGGTCTTAACTCCCAAATTTCGGAATAATAAAAGGCGAGTAGAAAATTATCTAAATCTAAAGCCGGCGATAAATCCTATAGAATCATCTTTACTTGATCAAGCAACTCCAAATTCAGTGATTTCCACTACTCTAAACGATCTGTCCAATTGGGCGAGACTCTCTAGTCTATGGCCGCTCCTTTATGGTACTAGTTGTTGTTTTATCGAATTTGCTTCATTAATAGGTTCGCGATTCGACTTTGATCGTTACGGTTTGGTGCCAAGATCCAGTCCTAGGCAAGCCGACTTACTTATAACAGCCGGAACCGTGACCATGAAAATGGCTCCTTCTTTAGTGAGATTATATGAACAAATGCCTGAACCAAAATATGTAATTGCTATGGGAGCCTGTACTATTACAGGAGGAATGTTTAGTACAGATTCTTATAGTACCGTTCGCGGAGTAGATAAGTTAATTCCTGTGGATATCTATTTGCCGGGTTGCCCTCCTAAACCAGAAGCTATTATAGATGCTATAATAAAACTTCGTGAAAAAATAGCTCAAGAAATATCTGAAGATAGAAACGAGTTTCAACAAGGAAAGAGGTATTTCACTAGAAAACATAGGTTTTATTTTGGGTCCAGTATTCTTATTGAAAATAAAGAGGAAAAGTTTTTTCATCAATCTTATGAATCTCGGGTTGAATCGACTTTAGAGATAACTCCCAAAACATCTGAACCCATTTCAGAGATATCATACCCTTTGAAAAATTTGAAGAAAATAGGAGAAGTTGCTGGTGAATGAATAATCGTTAGTAAAAAGTAACGAGTAGGAAATAAAAAAAATAATTTTTGAAAATTCCATTAGAAATGTCAAATCCTTATACAGATACTTTGACAATAAATAGTAATCAAATGCAAGGTCGATTATCTGCTTGGCTAGCCAAGCATAAGTTAGCTCATAGACCTTTGGGTTTTGATTACCAAGGCACAGAAACATTACAGATCAAATCTGAGGATTGGGTCTCTATAGCCGTTGCTCTATACGTTTATGGTTTTAATTATCTTCGTTCTCAGTGTGCTTATGATGTAGCACCAGGGGGTTCCTTAGCTAGTGTATATCATCTTACGAGAATAAACGATAATGCAGATCAACCCGAAGAGGTGTGTATAAAAGTATTTGTCCCAAGGGAAGATCCCAGAATCCCGTCTGTTCTACGTATTTGGAAAGGTGCTAATTTCCAGGAACGGGAATCTTATGATATGTTGGGAATATTTTATGAAAGTCATCCATGTCTAAAACGTATATTGATGCCAGAAAGTTGGATTGGGTGGCCTTTACGCAAAGACTATATTGCACCTGATTTTTATGAAATACAAGATTCTCATTGAGTGCAAAAAAAGAAAAAAAGATATAATATATCTTCTATTTTCAAATATTTAGAATAAGATAACACTCTGACTGCAAGCAAATTATTATTCATTTGTATTCTCCTATATTCTTGAATGAATATAGGATGAATAATATAGTTTTATTCATATGGCAATAATTTTTTACCACGCTCATCTCATGTACAAAAAGGAAAGCTCCTATAACAGTTTAAGTTAGTTTAAGTTTTTATTAGATTATATTAGTCTAACCATCAAATCTTTTTCGATTTGCGTTTGAGATGTGATACAAAGTATCAAGATGCGATTAGAACAGAGAACGCATATACAAAAAAAAAAACAAAAAAGAATGAAATCCCAGTATGAAAAGAGTTTATGCACGTAGACATAGATCTATATGTATCGATCTATGTATGTCTATCTACATAGGTTATACATGAAAAAAAAGAAAATATATACATATATAAGAAAACAATAAAATTAATTACTATTACTCGCAGTGAATAATTACATTTATTTAATTTATGGAAAATATAGTTTTGATATCCATTTTTTCTAATCTCATGCTTGTACTTCTACATTTGTCTAAGTCCATCTAATAAATAAAATAAATAATGTTTTCGTGTCCATCGGTGGTGTAACACACATTAGAAATAAGAGAAATGCCTCTGATATCTCTCATATAAGCATGGGGAGATTTGAAATGATTATAAAAATCATTTTTGGGATCTCCCGTAAAAAATATTAGTTATGGCTCACATCCACAAATAACATTCAAAATAATATGAACTTGAATCAATTTCGATCTTTATTTCACAAAATTTTCTATATGTTAATATTTGAATTACTGGAATTTCAACTTATTATTTTCTGACCAAAGTGGTTGGACCCAAGTCTTCTAAATTTTTCTGACGCCGTAGAGGTCGGGTAACCAATTCAAGTACATCTCTTGCATTGGCAAACCCATGAATCTGAGCAAAAGTAAATTCAACTGACCATTTAGTACTAATTCCTCTTGCTTCTAGCGGGTTAGCATGAGCCATTCCCGTGATAGCTAAATCGGGTTGTAATTCGCGTATACGTCGTATTTGATTCGAATTATCTGGTTTCTCCACAATTCGTGGTATTGGTACACACATTTTCATACATGTATCTTGTAAAAGTGATAATTCAGCAGCTTGATATCGTTTATCCATATATGGAATGCCAATTTCATGAACAATCATTCCACATCTGATTAAGAATCTTGCTAGAGATACTTCTAGCAGATTATCTCCCATGAAAAAGACAGATTTACCACGTACCAAATTAAGATAATCCTTTAAACTTTCCCATATCCGTTCCTCCCTTTCCTCCAAACCTTGGGGTTCAATACCAAATACAGGACAAATCTTTTCAATCCAAGCACGCGTTCCGTCTGGACCGATAGGAAAAGGAGCTCCAATTAATTGACATTTTTCGCGTCTTATCAAAGTTGTCGCTGTCCGACTCAAAAATGGGTTAACACCACAAACATAAACTCCATCACCCAATGATGGAAGATCGGTGTATTTTTGAGCAGGTAACCAACCTGATACCTTGATGGATTGACGTTTTAATTCTAGATTTAGTTGAGAAGCCACATTGGACGGCAAAGATCCAAAAAGAACTAAGGAGGGGTGATTTGCATATTCAACCAATTCCTCTTTTTTTCTAGAATGAAAAGTGAAAAAATTTTGTATAGTTTCTTTTCGTTGATGAAAAGAGAATTCCGGTTCTGGACAACGATGTGCCATCGCAGCTAACACAGTATCTTCTCCTTGAGTAAAAGCATAATCGAGTCCATTCGCTCTTGCCACTAGAATTGGGATTCCAATTTCCCATTCTAGTTTGGGTGCCATACCTTCCAAATCCATTTTGATTATCTCTGTAGTACAAGTACCTATCCATATGATCACGCTGGGGTCTCTATCTTTTCTTATTCGAATACAAAGTTTTTTTAATCCTTCATAATCATTCAATTGAGCCGAGATATCTCCTTCTTCCAATTCTGCCATTGCATAGCGAGGTTCTGCAAAAATCATTACTCCAAGTGCATTTTGCAGAAAATAACCGCATGTCTTTGTACCCACAACTAAAAAGAAACTATCTTCAATCTTTTGATATAACCAAGATACACAGCTAATTGGACAAAAAGTATGGTAATTACCTGTCTCACATTCGACAGTGAGAGTTTCATCAATTTTCACTGACATAAATGATTATAACTATGTTAATTAAATCGTCGTAAATCCAAGTAAATTTTCCTTATTATTTTGATGTTTCCCCTCATCAATAGGATTGAGATAAAGGTCAGAGAGTAAACTGAATAATTCCCGATCTGGAATCTCCTTTGGCACAATACCTTCTGGTTGGGACAATATTTGATCCGCTATGTCTAAATAATATTCACATACATAGTTAAGAGATGGTTCGGATCCAACCATTTCAAATAAGGTTTTGCCCTTGACTCTCGAAACTCGAATATCTTCAATAAGAGGTAACACTTCTATTACGGGCATTGGACAGGCTTCTACATATTTATTGATAAGATCTCTTTTAGATGTACGATTTCCAACCAAACCTGCTAATCGCAGTGGATGTGTACGAGCTTTTTCCCTGATAGAAGCAGTAATACGATTAGCTGCAAATAATGCATCAAATCCATTATCTGTAATAATGACACAATAATCTGCATAGTTCAACGGAGCAGCAAAACCTCCACAAACCACGTCGCCCAATACATCAAATAATATTATATCATATTCGTAAAATGCATTTAATTCTTTTAACAATTTCACAGTCTCTCCTACCACATATCCCCCGCATCCAGCTCCTGCAGGTGGCCCCCCAGCTTCTACACAATCTACCCCTCCATAACCTTTATGAATGACATCTTCGGACCAAATATCTTCATAATGATAATCTTTGGACTGCAAAGTATCTATAATTGTAGGTATCAAAAATCCTGTCAGAGTAAAAGTACTATCATGTTTGGGATCACATCCAATCTGTAACACTTTTTCACCACGTCTAGCTAGGGCAATTGAAATATTACAACTAGTGGTTGATTTACCAATTCCGCCTTTTCCATAAACTGCTATTTTCATCTTTTGATCTCCTTTTATTTCTTTTTTATCTTCCGAACTTGTGATTCGTTTGATCTAATTTTGAGTTGAACTTTGCCTTATTTATATAATTGTAGCATGTTACATTGTTTGACATTGTTTTTTTTTAGCTCCCTCACATCTTAAACCTCATTCTCTCCTGTAGTAAATGGAGAGAAGCCAAGCAAAAGACCCTTCCTCCATTCCCAGATAAATACAATTTTATTCATTAATTTGAAGCGGATGGAACTCCCCGCTAATTAAGACTTAGTTCTCTCTATTCAAATAATAGAATAAAAAACCCAATTGACTGCATGGCAAATGATAAGAGGAGAAGATAGGTTTGGGATTCGATTTGCTTACTGCCTGCAAATGAATGCTTTTGTTATGTTATATGTAATGTCGTGTATGGTTATTTCAATGAATCAATGGAAAACGAAAGATCCCAATCCTCCCATCGATTCAGTTTGTTCTTTTTTCAAATATCCCTATTTTCTTCTTATATTTTGTTATATATATATACATATAACAAATGTATCGTCAATCACTCATCATTTGATTCACGATAGAAAATCACAATGAATTGAATCCGGTCGATTTTTTTACCGGGCGAACGACGGGGATCGAACCCGCGCGTGGTGGATTCACAATCCACTGCCTTGGAACCACTTGGCTACGTCCGCCCCAAACTAATTGAAAGTCTCTGTCTACGGTCATTCCATTTCAAGAAGAATGGTTCTAAGCCCCGAAAATGAACTAATAATGAAACTAATATATTCTTATTTAGTTATGAACTCTTCAGTTCTGTTGGCAAGCTCTGACCGGACATCAAAGTGATGCATTGCACAGATAAATAACCTTCAACGCAACTCTCGAACAAGTTCGTTACATTTCTTTATTTGTTTGTTGAAAACAATAGTTTTGGGTATCCAATTTAAGATCTGAGCCGATACTTATTATTATGCATCAATGGCTGAATGGTTAAAGCACCCAACTCATAATTGGGAAGTCGCGGGTTCAATTCCTGCTGGATGCACAATAAACAGTTATTGTGCTCTCCTCGCAATAACTTTTAGTTTTATGATGGAAAAATTAGACGGAAAAAACAGTACCAAACCTTTCGGTTTTGGTACTGCTTTCTTTTTTGCTTTTCAAGGATTGAAAGACACTAACAATTCATCGGATTGAGTAA